AATATAACATCACTATACTATTTATTTTTAAGTAAAGTAAATAAAAATATGTTAATAGCTTAAAGATTTATCTCTATAGAAAGTTATTTAACAACGTCGTACTTACTTAGGGTACTTTATATATGTATGTAATACGGAAAATTTACTTAATTATTCGCTTAAAGTATTTATTTCATTAATATTATGCTCCATTAATAAAATACGTTGCTCTAATGACTTTTCTAAATTAATAATATACTGATTATTATGTAGAGCATGTAGGAGTGTAAGTCTTCCTTACTACACCAAAATACACACATACTCTACAGTAGTAATTTTATTAAACTTAATATATACTATCTTTAAAGTGCAAAAATAGGTTTTTACCCTGAGCATACATTAATGGATAATGTTAATATGAAAAGACTTATTTATCAAGACAATTTTTACTATTTATACGTATGCAAAATTTATTCATATTGAATGAAACTTTTACCAATGGTTTAACTTACAACTTATTATATATAATATCAGGATTATCTATATTATGCGGTATTCTTGTTATTATAAGTAAAAATCCTATAATATCTGTATTATTTTTAATAGGATTGTTTCTTAATATAGCTGGATATTTAATGATGTTGGGTATTAATTTCATAGGTTTATCTTATTTACTTGTTTATGTAGGAGCAGTTTCAATTTTGTTTCTATTCATTTTAATGCTTATTAATGTAAGAATTTCTGAATTAGTTACTGACAATAATAACAGTTTACCTCTCGCAGCTATAATAGGTATAGTTTTTAATTTAACACTTTTTAAATTATTACCTAATAATTTTATAACTAAAGGATACATTTATGGTATAGCAGTAGATAATATTTATACAAATACACAAGTAAACAACTATTTAAAATATGGGTTAAATATAACTATTTTAGATAAATCTTTATACAGTGAAAATTTAACATACGTTACTTCTAATATATGAGACGGAGTATTAGCAGAAACTTCTCACATAACAAGCATAGGTAATATTTTATATACTGCATACCCTTTATGATTAATATTAACATCTATAATTCTTTTATTAGCTATGGTAGGAGCTATTGTTATAACAATAAAACAATAATTTTTATGTATTTAATAGTGCACTTTATAATAATGTTATTATTTAATATAAAGCAATAATAATTAAAAATAAATAAAGTATTTTAGTTAGTAATTACACTACTCATTATTATATTGTTAATACCTTTATATATTAGTGGTTAGTGTTATATTTACTAATAGAACTAAAGGCTATATATTATTAATTTTAAATTAGCAAATTTATTACCTATCTTAGTAAAATCTTTCATATAAGTAACATGTTTAATTTAAATATCTATAATAATTATATTGTTAAGTAAATAAATAATTAAGTGAGTGTAGTGATTAATGATATGTAAATTTATTAATTTAATAATCTCTATTTGTTTATTCCCACGGATATATTATAAAAAATATTTTTTTATAATATATAATTAAAAAGTAATGCTGTAGTAAATACAAAATTTATAAATAAAAAAAAATTATATGATAGTATTCGTCTTATAAGATATGTTACTGTAACATTTTCTGAATCAAGACTACTTCGGCAGATGTTAGGGTGCAATATAATAGTAAAGAAACCACTAAATAATATTACAATAATGATAGTAAAGCCTCCTATATTATTTAAATAAAACTAAAAAAACGAGTTAGTTTAACCCCCCCCAGAAAAAACTTAGTATATATGTAATACCATAGTATAAAAACCCAGTGATTTGTAATTTATAAGTATATAATAAACTCACAAAATATAAAGTGTAAAAAAGTAAAATAAGATTTAGCTACACGATTAATTGCAATATCAGTATTATATATAATATGCGGGTCTAATGAATGTTTTTTTATAGTACGTTATATAGTAACATCTGAACATTCATTATTAATTTTACAAATTAATACCCAAGTACAAGGTATTATTAATCAGTAGAATAAAATATCATGGAAAAATCTTATTAAATGGAAAAACCAAATTAAATTTATCCTAGATAAATTTAAATACAGATATAGTGTAAATATAAATTTTATTGTATAAAGTACACTAAGTAAGATAATCAATAAAAAATCATTACCTAGTATATTTGTATAAGGGATTAATATGTAAGTTATGGCACTAACCAGTATATATAAGGCATACGATGTAATAACACCTGTATCCAGCTTACTTATATCCTTACTTAATGAAAGTAACGCTTTTTCTAATCCGTATGGACCTACTAATTCAATAGAACCTTTATCAATAATTTTAGTTGTTTGTCCTCCTAGGTTTAATATACTATTTGTCACGTATTTATTATAAAACATTTCAACTAAAAAACGTTGATTAAAAAAACTAAAAATATTGTAACCTAATCTAGATAATTTAAAATTTGTTAATAGTTTTGGAAGAAATTCTGAAAATATAATTGATAAAATACTTAATGATAAAGTAAATATTAAAGGTAAAATTTTAAATACAATAGGTACAGCAAATTCAGTTTCTAACATTATTTCATGACAAGGATGGGTAAATAAACTATTGTCATGAAAAAAGTTACATCCTAATCCTATAAATATGTCTTTAGTCGCATAACCGAAAAAAATAGAAAAAATGGCTAATATAACTAAAGGAATACTCATAAAAATACCTCCTTCGTGGGCATGTTTGTAGCTTACAATAGGCCCATTAGGATTAGTTAAAAAAGTTAGATATAATACTTTTACAGAATAAAGTGTAGTAAACATTGCACCTATTGTTGATATAAAATATACTACGGTGCTAGAAAAATAGAACTGACCGTATGCTGATTCAAGTATAAAATCTTTAGAATAGAACCCAGTCATAAAGGGAAATGCCACTAAACTTAACGAGGCTATTAACATAACTGAATATGTTAAAGGTAAAAATGATTTTAATCCCCCATATTTTCTAAAATCTTGATTGTCTGATACAGCGTGAATAACAGCTCCTGCTCCTAAAAATAATAGTCCTTTATAAAAAGCATGATTAACTAAGTGAAATAAAGCCAAATTATAAGATGATAACCCTATTGCTATAACCATCATACCTAACTGCTATTATAATTGTTATAAGAAAAATATTTATATATATTTTTTTTTATTTTATATTCCGTATTAATACATGGATATATATAATAATTTATATACTAGCTATATATATTAAATTTTTATTTTTATTGTTTTACTTATCTTTTAAATATTTTATCCCCCCCATCTCATGTAGTACCTTTTTTACCACCTCAATCTAATTTAGATAAATCTATGTTTTCATTTCGTTCCATATATTCTAATATACTTGATACACACCTATTCTGTTCTATGTCAAAATTATTAACATTACTAGATAATTTATATAATTTGTGATGTAACTCAACACTATTTTTTTGAGGTACAGGCCTTACTTTTAAATTTTTATCTGCTTCTAATCCTATATACCCATCAAAAAAAGTGTATTTAATTATACTATTACTACTATGAAAATCTTGATAATATATACCAAATGATATGTAAGGGCCTTTGTTAACTATAGCATATATAGGTTTAAAATTAAAGTTATTATTCGCATACCTTATAGCTTGAGTGTACAGATCCGTAAATGAATATTTACCTTTAAGTGCTTTACTTTCTACTACCCCTACGGTTTTACCAAACCTTTTCACCAAAAAGTCTACTTCACCCTCTGTTTCCTTACTTTGAGGTACAACTACATAACCCTTTTTTAATGCAAAATATTCAGTTAGAAGACTATTCATAAAACCATATGTATAAGCTTCCAATTTAGGATTTTTATTAGACAAATATAATTCATGTTTAAAATTAGCGTAATCCATTAAATTAAACTTTGGTATATGATCAAACCCTACTAAAGAAGGTATTTTAAATTTATTAGTAAGATGATTACTCATTATAAATTTAACGTAGCTAATTTTTAAAGCACCATTTTTAGAAACTCTTATATACACGTCTTTAATATCATCTAATTGTTTCTTTACATTACTACGGTAATCTAAATTATACGATTTAGGGGTTAGTAGGCCATATTCTTCACTATAATTATATCCTGATTGAATTAATACTTTTATAGAATAAAATTTATGTGGCTTTAATAAAGGTTTTACGACAACTTCCCTATATGCTAATTCTTTACCTATTACTGTACCATTATATTCAGAATCCAAAAGTATAGGTTTTATTAAATTTATTTTAGGGAGTTTAAAATCACTTAATTTAGTCTTGAACATATATTCCAATATATCATAATTATGTAATACAAATAATAACAGACTTTTAAAACTAAACCTTATAAGACAAGTTATAAACAGATGATTTAAATTATCTAAAGTAAAATATACTTTATTTTCTAAGGTATCTACACCAAAAATATAATAAACTAATTTATTACTAATATAAGTAGTAGGTACTCATAAAGAAAATATTATTAAGTATATTAAAAAAAAATCAAAACTTTGTGATAAATTAATAAAAGTAAAAACAGTATTTCTTATAATTAAACTTATAATTACAATTATAAAAAATATACATGTGATTTTAGGATTAGTTATAATATTTATAATTGACTCAAAAAAGTTACTTTTATTTAAAGGTTTGATATCTATATTAGATCTTAATAAATAAGTATTATAAAAACCAGTGAATAATAGCACTATTATTAATATAAGACTATCTATTGGTATATCAGATATATTGGTTATATAACAAAAGTAATTATACATAGTATATATTAGAGATAATTGCAATAGTAGTAAAGGAATACATTTAAAAAATGATCTTGGATAAAAAAAAAATAAAAATCATAAAACATAAAAATAAATAAAATTTAATATATATAGGAAGTATATATCTAATGATAGATATAAATATCCAAATATGAATAGGCATTCTAAACATGTAAAAAAAATAATCGTATCTATCATTCATTAATAATTTTTTATAAATGAATGGACCATTTCTTTATTAATCTTTATAATTATTTCACTTTTCTTTAAATTTAACTCACTCATTTAACTTAAATATGTCTTTATTATTATCACTAATTGTAACAGTATAAAATTCCTTTATCATATTTATACGGTTATGCTTTAATGTTTTCAATTTGTATCTAGAAAAATATTTATCTATCATATTAAATAAGTGTTCTTTTCTATAAATTATATATTTGAAAGCAATACCTTTGGAATTACTAGGATTAACTCTTCCTCCATATAAATAAATTAATGGCTCTAATAAATAAATATTTTTCTGTGTAATAGATATTATAACTTGACTTGATTGTTCATTAAAGTAAACTGAACCATCGCTATCTAAAAATCCACTAAATCAACCATTATAAAAAGTTAAAGGACTAGGATAAACTAATTTAATATCATATTTAAGGCATAATTTATTCATTTGTAGTAGCCGAGTAGGATTTCTTATTTGACCATTTATAGCAGTAATTAATTTAGTAAGACCTAATTTATTACTTAAATTATATCTTAATGCATTTGAATTGGATACAGGTCTGATACTCCCTCCAAATCTATGTTTTATTTCATATAAAGCATTTTTATCCCTTATATCCATTACTATGTATAGTCTAGCTGATCCTTTTTTAGATAACAAAAATTGTCCGTCTCCATCTATTACCCCCGCTAATCATTCATTAAAATCTTTATCTCTAGATTGGTTGGAAGGTTTATTTGTAGAATAATGAACAATATTCCTAGTAAATATAATATAGTTATAAATGATGTGAGTTAAACTAAAGATTAATATCAAACGTATGGCCTCTGAGATTCCTACTAACTTGCGTATAACAATAGCTTTTCATGCTTCAATCTTATTAGACTGTCAAAAATATTTGATACATGAATTAAAAAAACTATCCTTAATATAACTATTAATAAAATAATTATGAGCTTTGGTTATCTGCGAATTGATTATTATAATAATTTCTACGCATATAGTTTGATGCCTGAAAATAATAAAAGAAAGTAAATTATTTTCTTGAGCCAGTTGACTCATAGTTGAATAAGCTATAACTTTTTTAATATCTTGCTGGAATAAACCTATAAGAGAACTAAATACAGTAGTTATAGCACCTATTCATAGAGACAATAGTAAAACTGTATTACTGTATTCAATTAGAGGTGAGGTACGCATTAATAAGTAAACTCCCGCTGTAACCATAGTAGCTGCATGTATTAAAGCAGAAACAGGTGTAGGTCCTTCCATAGCCATAGGTAATCAAACATGAAGACCTATTTGTGAACTTTTTGCCATCGCACCTATTAATAAACATATACCTATTAAAGTTATTACACTATTTGACATTAAAGGTGCTAAAGAAAATACTGTAGAGTAGTCTACATTACCAAAAGATCACAAAATGGCAAACATACCTATTGTCAAAAAACAATCTCCAACTCTATTAGTTAAAAACGCGGATAAAGAGCTTTGATTTGCAGGTATTCTAGTATATCAAAAACTTACTAGTAAATAAGAACATACACCTACCCCTTCTCATCCTACAAACATTAATAAAAAATTATTTGAGGTAACAAGTATAATCATCATAAAAGTAAATAAACTTAAATAACTAAAGAATCTTTGATTGTGAGGGTCATTACTCATATATCCTATTGAATATATGTGTACTAGGGAAGAAACAATAAGAACAGGTATCAACATTGATACTGTTAAAGAATCAAAGTTGAAGCCTCATAATATATTAAGAGATTCTGAGTCTATTCATTTAAATAGACTAACATGTACTGATAGATTATTGATACCTACCTCTAAAAAACTAAGTATAGAAAGTATAGTTGTAACTATAACACAACTACATGTAATTAAATGAGACCCTTTTACACCTACTTTTCTACCAAAAAAACCAGAAATAATTGAACCTAATAAAGGCAATAATATTAAAACTAAGTACATTATTTATATTCTATAGCTACACTTCCTCTTAATCTATAAAATGCAACTAATATACCTAATCCTATTGCAGACTCTGCACCTGCAATTGCAATTATATATATAGAATAAATTTGACCTAATATATCATCAAAATTTAATGATGTAAGTAGTATTAAAAATGTTATTGCTAGTAACATTATTTCAATTGAAATAAGCATTAGAATAATATTTTTTCTATTTAAGACAAAGCCAAATATACCTATGAGAAACAGTGTCAATGATAAATTAATTTTTTTTTTTTTTTTTAGTACTTATATTATTAGTGGGAATATATAGTTATGAAAAGAAATCAGATAATTCCTCTAAATTTAAATCAGAAAAAGGCAGTTCTTGGATTTGATGAAGATTCTCGAAACTCCTTTCAACCGATATATTATTATAATTCATCCGTTCTAGCTCAAAAGTTCTAATCATCGGATTATAATATTGCCTGTGTTCTTCCGCAGAAACGTTAACTAATCTAATGAATACTACTATAACTATGGTAATTCCTATTATAGAAGGTATAATTACGAAAGGATACTTAGAAATGACATCCCAAATAGACCATTGTTGTTCTAAAGGCAAGTCTGCATAATCAAAATTTAAAGTTACATTGTTGAACTTATTAACCCTAGCATTAACACGAGCGCTTAATGCTAGTTTATAATTTAAAAAAAATATACTTTTTTTATTTAGAACTAAGGAAAATATAGAAGCTAAAGATAAAAAATAACTACACATACTATTATATAAAAAAAATTATACTTCTTATACAATTTAGAAGTCCTGATCATATAACTCTCATTAAAAATTAAGGTAACCAAAAATATTTTTTTATTGTTTAAAGACTAATATTCAAAAGGGTCGAAGGAGTTAAAATCAGTAGGGTGTAGGTCTGATGAGTTTTGAGGTAAAAATTCATAAGAAGTATTATTTAGTGGCAATATAGGTGTAAGTTTTATCTAACTTTTCCATTAATTCTAGCCATTTGTTCTGTTGAGCTTCCAAATCTTTCATTAAATTTTCAGCTAATCTCTTAGCTTCCTCATCCCCCAATTCAAAATGTATTGTTTCTAAAGATTCTAAATCCTCTTTTGCACTATTGGCTACTTTTTCTAAATATTTTTCCTTGATATATTTGTTATTATAACTGGTTTGATCTATTTGTTGGTCTAATCTGCCGACAAAATTATCTTTTTTCTTTAACCCGTATCTCAATAAATTTTGTAAGTTCAGTAATTTCACCTTAATCCGCAACGTCTAATTCCATTTCTTTTATTTCATTAAAATCTTCTCATTTTCCATGGACTTTTTAAAAATCTTCTTCCAGGCGTTTTATATCTTTATCAAGATCATATTTGTTGTAATTACATGACTTTAAAACAGCACAACCCGATAATTTACCTCTTAATAATAAAGGAACTGATTGAGGCATTTTAACATTATAATTATTAAGCTACTTATAGAATGTAGAAGTACTGATAATAAACCCCTTATTAAAAAGTTAGGTAATTTTAATACAAATAATAAGAAAATACGTTTAGGTTTACAATCTATAGCTTTATTGTACTTTTTTTTTACTTATAGCTTATTACATTAATAGTAAAACTGTATTTAGTACATGTTTAACTACTTTTATAATTGCTGTACTATTCGCTTATTTAAGTAGTAACTTTATACATGAAGTATCTTTAATGATTGATGGTAAAACAGTAGCTATAGAGGTTATTCAATTAATTTTAAATAGTTTATTATCCCCTATTTTTATCGAGTCTATTTCATTACATATGAATATACGTTCACAATTAAATCTATAGTATACCCCAAATAGTAATGGTAATTCTAATCTTACTATGCAAACCTAAAGCATGCAAGCTTTATATTTTAGTTCTAATATCAACTTTGCTAGATACCTTGAAAATAGGTGTAGAATATTATCTAAAACAAAGGTACTTTACCAATTTGTAATCGTATCTATGACATTAAATGAATTGGTCATAACTAAACATTCTAGTAACGGTCAACGTTTGTTACAACTATTCCCAAAGCTTCGTAACAATATACCTTGCTTCGTAGAAAGTTTACATGTAAATAAATTTAGTACCACAGTTATATGGATATACGGTAAAATAAAACATGTTACAGGGAATAGAATTATAGATGCGATAAAAGAAATGTAGTAGTATTAAATTTAGGTTTTGTATTTGAATTAGGTAAAATGCGTTATATATTCTTTTAAAAATTTTTCTTAAATCGAATAATTAAATTTATTAAGCCTATTTTCGCATAAATTATAATTTTATTATAAATATATATAAAGCTATCACTTATTGATTTTTAGCCCTTAATATGAATTGAACATATATCATAATATTAACAGTATTCCGCTCTACCGTTGAGCTATAAAGGCTTATAGGTGATATTAAAATAAAATATATTAATTTAAATATCAGGTTACTATGATTCGAACATAGAAAATCCTCAACCCAAATGAGGCGCCTAACCAACCCGGCGCTAACCTGTTTTTTTTTTTTTGATTATATTATTATTAAATCTTAATTTAATATAATTAAGGCAATCTTTTTAATCAGGCTGTAAATTGACGAGTATTAGGATACATACGGTTAGGGTTATAATTAGGTCTGAAAACTCTATTCATAACACGTATGTATTGATTGTCTTGTGGAGATAATGTCTCGCTGTTTTGAGAATGATAATCCCTATTTCTAAGCAATTCCATTCTATTGGCTAAATTAGTGGCGTAAGGTTGATTACTAACTGTGTTGTTATAACCGTTAGCTATTACCGAATCTCTAACTGCAGTTTCTTGTGTACTTGAGAAACCATCAGTATAAGCGATATCCTCAGGAATATTACCTAAACCGTTATTATTCACTGCGTTACCTTGATTAGCTAAACCGTTATTATTTATTCCATTTCCTTGGTTAGCTAAACCGTTATTATTCACTGCGTTACCTTGATTCCCTAAACCGTTACTATTCTCCATTAGCATTATATGATCTTGTTTAATTCCCATTTCTGAATAATGATAAATTAAACATTTAAATAAACTTAGTATACTAAAAAAAGATATAAATTCCCAACTAAACGGCTCTAATAACGATGAAGTAATATGTAAAACATGATAGTAAAATGCCCTTAGTGTAATTGTAAATAAAACTGTAAAACCTAAATTAATAAAAAATTTTTTATTCATTATAGATAAAAATCAATTTTTCATAGTATACTATTAAAAAACATGGTGATGATTTGTAAACTGTTAGTAATATATGAATCCCAGTTCATTATTCATATATCGCGTATGTTTTAACATAAACTTGTTATTTTTTGCTAGGACAGTTACCACCTATCAAACCTATATCTAGCTATATATCAGTTCATATTTTTATTAGAACTTACTTTATTTACATCAGTCCAGGTTTTTAATTCGAACTTGGCTGCTTTCAGTATCTAAAGTTGCTTATATAAAAAATTAGACTCTTTATTTATGTATTATTTATTCTGATCTTTTCAGCACCTATTATATAAACACCTTTAAATTTAAAGAAAAGCTTCACTATTAATATATTTGCTCTATGCGTATTATTTACTTATTTTTGTTAAAAAAAAATATTCTTCACTTATTTATGTATTATTTCTGTATTATTTATAGAAGTTATACTTAATAAATATATCCTAATAAATATAATAGCTACCTTTATTAAAAACCATTATAAAATTTTTATTTTATAACAGGCTTATTAGTATCTTTAGATACTTTATATACATGTATATATATTAATATCTTTAAATATTTTTAATGCATATATATTTTTTTTTATACTAACCAAACCCTAAGTAAAAATAGCAATATGTTTTTAAAATTAAAAAAAAAAAAATTACATTACATATTATTAATTAGTTTGTTTAATTTATTATTTATTTACTCATGTCGTTTTTTTTTAATAAAATCGATAAAATTTTGCATTCCATATTATTAATTAGTTTGTTTAATTTATATTATTAGATATTTTTTTTTATACTGGCCAAACTCTAAGTAAAAATAGTAATATGTTTTTAAAATAAAAAAAAAAAAANTTACATTCCATATTATTAATTAGTTTGTTTAATTTATTATTTATTCACTCATGTCGTTTTTTTTTAATAAAATCGATAAAATTTTACATTACATATTATTAATTAGTTTGTTTAATTTATTATTTATTTACTTAGCAATAAACTATTAATATAATGCTATTATTTTTTACCTTATAAAACGATATATAACGTTTATTGCAAGGTATTATAAAAACAATAATAATTTTTTTTATAAACTTTAATGTATAAACGTGAGATCGTTTGTCTGTACAGCACTAATTAAATTGGTGTTCCTCAAGATGTTTTGTCAGGTATTCTTATAATTATTAAAAAAAATGATGTGTAAAAGTTTAATTTCAAGAAGTTTAGGTGTTAGATGATTCTCTAGTAAACCTAACAAAACAATAACTCAAGTTTATTTTCGAGAAGAACATTTACAAGATGTTGAAGCTTTTAATAAGTGTCTGAGTTTAAGTGGGTTATCATTACATGAAGTTTATACAGCTTATATTAAAGTTAGATATAATGTTGATCACTTCTTTATGTTGGGTAATCAAATTGGTTTTAGTTACAAAGGATTTTCATCAGGTAGTGAACTATTTGATATTATTAATTTAAGATTGTCTAGTTATTATTCTCAGTATAATATTGATATAGAGGATATCGAGTATTTTCAGGTTAAATTTATTTTATTAGATAGAAAGTTCTATAAAGATTTTATGATAAGTGCAGATGTTGTTAAAGATATGAAGAGAGTTGAAAGGCAAAAAACTAAAATGGCTCTAAGTGTACCTGATTATCAATCACTTTATAAATCTTATGCACCTTATTTTTCCCCACAATAGCGCAATCTTTGTTTAAAAGCAATGAGGTAAGAAGTCTCACTTTGTCTAGGCAGCAGCTTTGATTTTAAAGCGATGACGTAATAAGTTCCACTTGAATAAGGCAAGAATCTTGATTTTAAAGCAAGGATGCTAAATGCTCCGCTTTTATTAGACAGAAATATAAATCCGAAGCAAGTTGTATGACTCATTGCGTGACTCATACTTGGTCTGTGCTTAAGTTTAACATATATACTTTAAACTTTTCTAGTTCAAGCTTTCTTTCTTTCATCTTACACCGATCAGCCGCATACCTATCCTACGTTCAGCCAATCACAGCTTTTCAACCCTCCAACTATTCAGCCATTATGCCTGCAAACCAACAATTTGTTACATCAACTCCACCAATGGTACCACCCGGTTACAATGATGACTTTCAACCAACCAAGATGGAAACGACTGAAAATTGTTGCCCAATGGGTAAAAACTTCCACCTCATTTAATATGCTTAGCTAATCTTTGTAAGGTAATATGCCCTATGGAAATTGACAACATCTTTCGACTTATCCTAGTGGTTTACCTTATCCAATTTCATCCCCTCCTGACTACAGCGGTTGGATCCTCATTAACTACAACCCGACTTCATTTACAAAAAACCAATTTGAAGACAAAATTAATGGATGGGTGGTTAAAACACAAGCAAAAGTTAAAAACACTGAGGAGAACTTGGATAAATTCAAACAGGAGGTAAGAGAATGGAAGAAAACTTTTAAACAACAGAGTATACATCAAAAGGAAGATATTTATTGTGTTTATAACAATATAAAGGATATTTTAACTTTGTTTAAGGGGCATATGAATATTGTAGAAATTTACTACAATGTCTTGGAAAAACGCATTGATGGAATGAAGGGTAAATGTGTGCACAAGAAACCTACAAAGGTGGAAAAAAGAGCTACAAGGAGAAATATGAAAAGAAAGGCTAATACAACACCTATGAAGGCAATGACTAAGAATTAATTCATTTAAATGTAAAAGTGTATTTAATAAACATGTGTGTTAATTATAACACAAAAGTATTACTAAGTTATTACACGCTATATTATTTTGGAAAAATAATAAGATCAGCTTATTAATTACACTTTTATTGTTAAACTCATAAATAAATTTTTTAGTAAGAATATTACCTTTATATTTACTTTTAGAATATAATTATTTTTCATAAGAATCTTAACAAAGAAATAAAACAAAACTCAGATACTTAACGAATTTTTGGGATATATTTAATAAAGAACCTACATACTATATTACTGTGGCATTGTGTCTTTACATATATATACCTATTTTAATTTTGTTATCTTTAAATTTGCTTTTTATCTTTTACAGCATTATTATATAAGATTAATGGTTTCATAAGATAATATATGATTTTAAGTAATGTTAGTCTATTTTTCTAAGGTAAGTTTAAAACTTACCGCTATAAACCACTAAGTCTATTTTATTATAAAAATAGATATATTATGTGTACTTATTCATACCTCGATAACTTTAATATCGAACACACTATTATCAAAAGTACACTTTAGCTATTAAGTGTTTTTAATGTAAGTAGTTACTTATTAATTATAATTCTCTTTAGCTCATATGCTAATTAATATGTCTATAATACGCTGTATTAACATAGCGCAACCATATATAGTAGTAATAATACATATATATATTATATAATTAAATTGACTATATTAATGGATATATGTAAGCTGATTTCTGTTGTTGCATATATTACTAAAATAATACTTAATATTGGCTTTAAATCTCAAAAAACTATTATTTATTTTCTATATAATACCAGGACTTATGTCCCAAAATGCAATAAAAGTAATACTATTAAAAGTGTCAGACTTTACTATCGTGTGCAAAATATATCACATTAGAATACTACATAAAAAATTTTTTTTTGTATACTTTAATTAATATAAATATGAAGTATATTTAATATAAGAACAGGATAATAAACACTTGTGCTAATACAAAGGCGATACCTAATTTTAATCCAGAAAAGGCTATTATGAATGCAAGAGGAAAAAATGCTAATAAGAAAAATACAAACCCTGAAGTCATTATATGTAAAACCGCTAATAATATTAAGTAACATGTGCCCTGAAAGGATATTAGCTGCTAACTTTAAACCCAATGATACATTTCTTGCAAGATATGATATAAATTCAATTAGCACTAGTAACGGTAATAAAACTAATGAACAGGCTACTGGTACAAATAAAGAGAAGAATTTTAAACCATGTTTACTAAAACCTAATATAGTATAACCTGATACTACTGTAAAACTTAAATAAAAAGTTAATATAAAAGTACTAGTTATATAAAAATTATATGGAAAAATTTCTACCGTGTAATATAATAGACTAGGGTAAGATATTAAAAAAAAAGATTAATCTTTTTCATTAGTAAAATTGCTCTTGTGGAACTTTTTGCAAGCGTCCCTATATATATTAGTAGTTTCAGTGATCTTTCCACCGTTAATATCCTGGTCTTTTTTTGCTAGTTGGTCGTATTCAGATATTTTTTCGTTTAATATCCTATCTATAGTAAGTACTTCCTTAGAAATTTTAGAGGCTTCTTCGTCACTCATAGAGCTAGGTACCTCTATGTTTAAGCTGTCATTTTCTAGAAAAATTTTTATATTTTTCTGGTTAATAATTCTCATAAGCCTTCTATGCATGTCAATCTGTGTTCTGCAATTACTTCAAAGGTCGTCATCCAACTTTTTTATCATTTTAGACAGATCATCCTTAGATATGCTATCTAAACTTTTAGATAAACTACCCCTACGACTACCATTACTACTATCACCTATGGTACCTTTTTGCTTAATTTCGCTATCCTGCATAAATAATGTAAAATCAGGTTTATAGTCCCTAATAGGTAAGAGATAAAAATCACCTAAGATAAATTCTAGAAATAATTTAAGTAAAAATCTTAATGATCCTAATATACTTAAAACTATAACTTGAAAATTAAAATTTTGGTTTAATACAGGATATAACTGATGTATATAGTCTTTAAAAAAGCTAATAATTAGAGCTAATAAAACTCAAATTATTATTCCTAATAAAGAACCTATTGTTATTCTTTTAAATACAAATTTAAAAAAATTAATCATTATTATGACTAGAAGAAATATCTATTAACATAACCATATAGTCTATTGTCATTAAATTACAATTTACTAATGAATACACGTGTTGCAAATAAACTAATAAACCTGGGTAAGATATATTTAGAAAAAAGGTATATTAATACCACAAAAATAAGTAATGAAAAAATTACTTGATTTATAAAAAAAAAGAAACTAATTGAGGCATTATAACATTATAATTATTATACTACTTATGGAATATAGAAGGCCTGATAATCTAACTCTCATTACAAATGTAAGTATTTGATTTATAAAAAAAAACAAAGTAATATAGGCAATAAGTGTATTAAATTTAGTATTTAATAAAATTAGTATTTTATATGTGAAGAAATTAAAATCCTTTAAACCAAAACCTATACAATCGCAATTTTACGATTCGTAATATTCTATTACGTATATTTAAGACTATCTCAAGACAAACTTCGTGCCTATATGCATTCAGCACTTATTTACCACTAACGTAGCTTTATTGCTATGCTTACTCTCCAGATATAAAAGTAATATTAATATATGGGAACCTGCGGTACTCTTAGAGGCCTTCAACGAGCCATCCCCGGGATCTATTATCAGGCCTTAATTACCCTAAACAACAAATAAACCAGAGGTTACCATACCCAACTCCTTTCGTACGAAGGGGCTATCCTTGTTTTACTCTAATTACTTCTAGAAGATAGAAACCATACTGTCTCACGACGTATTTAACCCAGCTCGTGTAGCTCTTTAACCGACGAACAGTCGTACCCTTCATGATTCCTGCGTTCATGTGGATGAGCTAAGCCGACATCGAGGTGCCAAACTGCGCACTCAATTTGTACTCTCTGGCGCAATTAGCCTGTTATCCCTAGCGTAGCTTTTTTCAAAAATCCAAGACCTTTCCTTTCTGCATCTTGTGATCGTATGCCCCGCTTACGCGACTGATAGACATGTAAGTCAAACAATAAAGCAAGGTTAAGCCATTAAACTTTAACAGTAAATATTAAAAATCATCTTTTTTATCTCTAATTGATAATAAAGACAAGTTAAACATCTATTTTCCATATAGTTAAAACCTTACTTAAAAAAATTATAATTAATCTAACTTAATAGAAATATAAGTGAATAAATCATAAAATAATCTATTACAAAGTAAAAATAATGTTTTATATATAATAGTTATAAACATAATAAAAACAAAATCATTTATAAACTTTAATGAATTTACAATTTTAACTTTGGATACACCCAGGTACTTTTTATGGGATCTGTGCCCCGCATAAACTGTCCACTAGCAAATGTCTCATTTATAAAAGTCATATTTATTACATAAACCTTTATCATTAACCTTTCAGATAAGCATATGGATAATAAATTAATATTACTTAAAATTTGTATAGTACCTTTCTCTGAAGTTGTCCGTGAAAAATAATTACTTCACTATTATATTTTAAAAACTGTTTATTACCTTTCGGTAGTAATCTTATGTTATATTATTTTATATTGCATTAGGCTTATATTATATTATGTTATATTATTTTATATTAGGTTAAGCTTATATTATATTATGTTATATTATGTTATGTTATAATATTTTATACTATGTTATATTATGTTATGTTATAATATTTTATATTATGTTATGTTATATTATTTTATATTGGGTCACGGTTATGTTATGTTATATTATATTATGTTATATTATTTTATATTATAACATATTATGTTATATTATTTTATGTTGCGTTAGGGTTATGTTATATTATGTTATAATATCTTATATTATGTTATGTTACATTATGTTATGTTATGTTACATTCTTACATAATGTTATGTTACATTCTTACATTATGTTATGTTATTTTATATTATGTTATATATGTTATATGTATTTATAAAGCTGTTTATTCCCTTTCCTTAATAAACAATAGTCCAGTACTAATCAACTATAAGGATATACATTAGTCCAATAATATAATAAACTAAGTAAAGGTATTTCACTCTCATCTTATAAATAACCTTATATACTACAACTTGTATTATTATATTCAGTAACTAGTAACAGTAAAGCTGCATAGGGTCTTCTCGTCTAACTAGAAGAAAACTGTATCTGCACAGTTATTACAATTTCACTGAGACAATCATTGAGACAGCTGTTGTATCGTTAAATCATTCATGCAAGACCGCATTTAACGGCCAGGGTATTCCGCTACCTTAGGACCCTCATCGGTAAGGCCGCCATTGATTGGGGGTTCCTTCAAAACCTAGCTTACTGTTATTTAACTAAGAAAATTCGTTAACCAGCCAATATTGGGCAGAAATCACACTCAATACTTTGATTTATTATCTTATGCAAAGTGCTTTGTTTTAATTAAACAGTCGTACAACACCATTTTATGTCTCCTTTTATTACTTAATAATAATGGTACACCTTATCCCGAAGTTACGGAGTCAATTTGCCGAGTTCCTTAATGATTGTTATCTCAAACGCCTTTGTATTCTCTACTTGCTTACTTGAGGTAGTTTATAGGTACGGTCAATATAATTTATAAAAAAAAAAAAATCAGCACATATCTTTTCCAGAACATTTATTACCTTTTTATTTAATATAAACTTATATTTATTAACATAACAATTATTAAATAAATAATTATTCGAATGTAGTAAATACTTATAAATGTTAAATATACGCGAGATTCACCCATGATTTAATCCTTTAGGTAAGGTTTATAAAATTAGGGGCCGTTACTTTAACTCTAGGTTCAGATTCCATAAGCTTAAGGCGAGGGGTTACCCTTTTTCGTTACTCATGTCAGCATTATCACTTGGGATAGTTACCATAAATTTATATGAAGGATATAAATTCTAAGAATTAACCCAACGTTCCGCTACCCCATAAATATAACTATAAATGATTTTAAGAATAGCAATATATTTATATAAATGTATATTTTTATTTACATTACTTTCTTTTTGCAATAGTGATTACAGTTTTAATTATGTACAAGGTTTCGGTACACTGTTTCAGATCCGTTATATTTTCGGTGCGTTTAACTTTTATAATAAACCAGTGCTCTGTTACGAGATCTTTAAAAAATGGCCGCTTCTAAGCCTATTTACTGGTTGTATTTGAAAAGAACTTCCTTAATTTCACTTAACAATAATTTTGGAACCTTTAACTCTTGTTCTGGGCTGTTTCCCTTTAGACATACAACCTTATCGTACTATGTCCGACAGTTTAATATTCATTGTTGCCCTTCCGAGAGCAAATCCTCACTGATAAAATCTTCACGATCCCCCAATGTATACAAAGAGATTTTGCATGTTTAAACAATGCTTTTAATCAAAATTTGTCTGAGATAACAATTCTGTACCTGCAACGATGTAATTATAATTTTTCATTTTTTATTAAATAAATATCAGTAAGTATAGTACTCCACCAAAAAAATATTTAATTAAAGTAAATTGAAGACTAGATAAACGATGGTAAGATGTTTATAAAATATATTTTTTTATACAATTATTATCTAAGTGTACCCATAAAATAGACTGACTATTAATATATATTATATATAAATATATAAGGAATGTATTTAATATAAGATTACAAGAATATGATCCTACAAATATAACAGACATATAAAATTGTGAAAGCTAACTGGTTTAAACGTATTTTTTATATAATAACTGTTTTCAACGCACTTTATCGAATACAATTAAATTATATATTTTTTTTTTTAATTACCAAAATTAATTATAGCAAAAGAAATTATAACAATATAAATTATTTTCTTTTTTTCCATGAGGACAAAGTAAATTATAAATTTTCTTTATAAATCACCAAAATTAATTATAGCAAAAGAAATTATAACAATATAAATTATTTTCTTTTTTTCCATGAGGACAAAATAAATTATTATAATAGAAATTATCTTTTTTCATTAAAGAAATTCTTTATAAAAAAAACCTATTACAAAAAGAATTATATCAAAGTAAAAATTTTTAACAGTCATAACTTAGATTACTCCTATGTTTAGGTAATACTTCTCCATAACAAGTGTATAAAGGCAAATTTTATTAACTGTGAGATGATGATTATAAATCACATTCACTTAATCTTTTTTCATATATATTATTTTTAATAAAAAAAAAGTATATAAGTTTATACATTTCTAAAAAACGGCTATATGCATACTATCTTTCTAGATTTATAATAAACTTAACGGTCATAAAAGCAAATTTTATTAACTGTGAGATGATGAATATAAATCACATTCACTTAATCTTTTTTCATATATATTATTTTTAATAAAAAAAAAGTATATAACTTTATACATTTCTAAAAAACGGCTATATGCATACTATCTTTCTAGATTTATAATAAACTTAACGGTCATAAAGGCAAATTTTATTAACTGTGAGATGATGAATATAAATCACATTCACTTAATCTTTTTTCATATATATTATTTTTATAATAAAAAAAAAGTATATAATTTTATACATTTCTAAAAAACTTAACGGCTATATGCATACTATCTTTCTAGATTTATAATAAACTTAACGGTCATAAAGGCAAATTTTATTAACTGTGAGATGATGAATATAAATCACATTCACTTAATCTTTTTTCATATATATTATTTTTATAATAAAAAAAAAGTATATAACTTTATACATTTCTAAAAAACTTAACGGCTATATGCATACTATCTTTCTACATTTCTAATAAACTTAACCTAATGGCTATATCCCTCCCTATAGTGTTTTTATAAATATAATATGAATATTGTCCATTTTACGTCTTTTTAGAGATATAATATTACCCATTATACGTTTTTTTTATTAATATAATATTACTAATGTTATAGAATGACAAGGCAACGGTTTATGTATATTATACGACTTATATGGAAATTGAGAAGTTAATTATTGGCTGTATATTAGTTCTAATAATTAAAAAGCTGATTATTAGCTGTATATTTTACGACTTATACGAAAATTTAGAAGTTAATTATTGGCTGTATATTAGTTCTAATAATTAAAAAGCTGATTATTAGCTGTATATTTTATCTAGTAATTAAAAAGCTAATTGTTAGCTGTATATTTAGTATAGTAATTAAGCAGTGGATTATTAGCTGTATATTTAGTACAGTAATTTAGTAATGTATAACTAGCTTCATCTTAATAATTTAGGAGTGTCTTATTAGGTTTATGTTTAATCTAATAATTAAAAAGCGAATTTTTTTTTATGAGTTTTTGGTCTGATCTGGATGTTTATTTTTATTACCGAATTAATGGCTGTATCTTTAGCATAGTAATTTAGTAGTTTACTAATAACTGTATTTCAGTCATTTAGTAATGGATTATTAGCTTTAATTAAAAAACGGATTTTTTTATCAGTTTTTGATTAAGTCTGGATATTTAAATTAGCGAATTAATGTCTGTATATTTAGCATAGTAATTTAGTAGCGTACTACTGGCTTTACGGTCATTTATGAGTGGATTGTTAGCTTTAATTAAAAAGCGGATTCTTTTTTTTTATGAGTTTTTGATTCAGTCTGGATATTTATTTTAATTAGCGAATTAATGCCTATATATTTATTATAGTAATTAAATAATGTATAACTGGCTGCATCTTAATGATTTAACAATGACTAAATATTATCTTTGGCGGAAGACATTAACGTTACTTATTTATTTTTCTAAAAAAAGAAAAATTATAACTTTTAAACTAAACTACCTACTTATATAGGTTTCGCGGAAAACCAGCTATCCTAGTCAGTTTTGTCTTTCACTAACTTACCACAATTCATCAGATATCTTTACAACGATAACCTGTTCGAGCTTTTATAACCCTGATCATGGTAAGATCACTAGGCTTCGGGTCTAATACTAGATACTTATTCATTATTTAATAATTGCTTTATCTGGGATATTATTTTTCTTAAAGAAGTAATCTCGCATCTAATATTAACTTGCTGACCCATTATGCAAAAGGTACGCTCTCCTTCATTTTTTTATTTAAATTTAAGCTGCTTATAAAACTACTATTTCAGATATTTCCCTTACGGTACTAATGTTCTGTTGCTTATCATATATCATTATTTAGTCTTAGAGAAAGGTTTCCCTATATTCAAACATATTGTTTACGTTTTACTTTAAAGACTTTTATATTTCATTTTTTAAGTGAATAACAATCTCATTTGATTTTTTTTCCTGAAGTTAATAAGATATTTCAATTCACTTCGTTAAATAGTTGGATTTATCCTAGATTCACAATTGCTAAAGTAAATTAACAATGTTTTTATCCCCCAGCGATAAACGAATCGACTTACGGGTTTATATATAATATTTTCTTTATGATACATAGCAATTCATCCATAATAGTTTCTTTATATACTTATATCGTTTTTTTTTAATAAAATCGATAAAATTTTACATTACATATTATTAATTAGTTTGTTTAATTTATTATTTATTTACTTAGCAATAAACTATTAATATAATGCTATTATTTTTTACCTTATAAAACGATATATAACGTTTATTGCAAGGTATTATAAAAACAATAATAATTTTTTTTATAAACTTTAATGTATATATAACCCATCTTTAATGTATATATAACCTATCTTTAATGTAGATATAATCCATCTTTAATGTAGGAATAATATTACTATAAAGACTTGATTATAAAAGCGATACCTAATTATAATCCAGAAAAGGCTATAATGAATGCAAGAGGAAAAAAGGCTAAAAATAAAAATATGAATCCTGAAGTAATTATATTGTACGTGAAACCGCTAAGTATATTAAGTAACATGTGACCTGAAAGTATGTTTGCTGCCAATCTTAGACCTAGTAATACATTTATTGCAAGATATAATATAAATTTAATTAATACTAGTAATGGTAATAAAACTAATGGACAGCCTCTTGCTACGAATAAAGATAAAAATTTCAAACCATGTTTACTAAATGCTATTACAATTGCACCTAATACTACTGTAAAGCTTAGATAAAAGGTTAATATAAAATGACTAGTACTAGCTAAACTATAAGTAAAAATTTCTTCCGTATTATATAATAGACTAAGGTAATATAAAATAAAAAAGATTGATGTTCTTAATTACTGTAATTGCTATTATGTAACTCCTTACAAGCTTGGCTATATATATCAGTAGTTTTAGTGATCTTTCCACCGTTCAGGTCATGGTCTTGTTTTGCTAGTTCATTGTATTCTTGGATTTTATCATTTAATATACGGTCTATAATAAGTATTTCTTTATAAACTTTGGATGGCTGTTGCTCATTCATTGTATTAGGTACCTCAACGTTTAAGTTGTCATTTTCCAGAAAAATTTTTATATTTTTCTCTCTCATTATTTTCATAAGTCTTAGGTGCATATACATCTGGGTTTCACAATTACTTAAAAGGTCATTGTCCAACTTACAAATCAATTTATACAAATTCTCGTTATAAATCTCTTCTAGATTTTTAGATATACTACCATTACTACTACCGCTACCAGTACCACTAGCACTAACCCCTGTATAGCCTTGTTCTTTAACATGGCCATCATCCATAAACAATGTAAAACACGATTTATAGCCCGTTATGGGTAAATAATATAAATCTCCTAAGATAAATACTAAAAATAATTTAAGTAGAAATATTAGTGAACCCAAAATACTTAAAATTATAATTTAAAGGTTAAAGTTGTCGCTTAATGTAGGATAGAGATAGTATATGTAGTCCCTTAAAAGACATAATAATAACTAATAGAACTCAAATTATTATACCTCCTAATGAACCTATTGTTATTCTTTTACATACAAATTTGAAAAAATTAAACATTATAATGACAAAGGAAAATATCTATAAGTATAACCATATAGTTAATTCTAATTTAGATTAGAATTTACTTTTAATACACGTGTTGCAAATAAACTTATAAACCTAGGTAATATATACTTAGAAAAAACCTATATTAATACTACAAAAATAAGTAATGAAAAAATTACTTGATTTATAAAAAAAAAGAAACTAATTGAGGCATTATAACATTATAATTATTATCCTACTTATGTAATATAGAAGGCCTTGTAATATAACCGATATTAATAATATAAGTATTTGCTGTATTTAAAATTATAAAGTTAGATGTATATCATACTAAATGTAAATTTATTATTGTAAAAAAAATTACTTTATCTAAAAAATCAATTCAGTTAAATGTTAAATATCTAAATTTATGTTATTTTTCCTTACAATAAATTTATTTTTTATTGTCCTTTAATCATGTTAAAAATTTTTCTAATAATAAAGATTTTATTACTATTGGCATAGAACTAATGGGAAAAAAATTTTTATTTTTTTTGGTTAAAGAGGGAACTACTTATATATCTGAAAAACTACGCTTTTGTACAGTACTAAAAGTTTTAACAGTAAAATCATTATTGCGTAGTTTTTCTTTAAGTACCTTAAGCATGTTTTGCTCACTAGTTAAATTTGTACATGTTTCCTTTAATATTTTTCGTGCTTCTGATTCTATTAGGGGGTATTCTTCTACAGGTATTTGACTTTTAAAATAAAGAACTCTTTTATATTGATAAGTAGTATCTACTACTTGGCATTTAAAATAATTTATTTTACCTTCTACTTTAGCTATGTCTTTAATTAATTTAGCTTGTTCTTCTGAAAAATAATCCATACAGTATATAACAGGAGAAAAATAAGTAATATAAACATATAATATTATAAAAATAATAATTATAAACAGAACAAATTTGAAAACTTTTCAGCATATACTCTTCAGTCTAATTACATATAAATAGTGCCCTCTAATTACTTTGGGTTATTAAGGTGTAAATCTATTAAAGTATTTTCTAATATGCTAAGTAAAGGAACTATGATTAAGAAGTGTGAAAAATATAGAACAGTACTTATTTGACCGAATTCTATATATGGGGATTCAACATGTTTAGCTCCTAGTTGCATTAAAACTAAAAAATTTGCTACGAAAACAAAAAATGCTATTTTACTTAAAGGTCTGAATTGTAATCCTCTACTTCTACCTAAATCTGTAAATGGCATAATCATTATTATTAAGATTGCAGAAAACATTGCAATAACACCTAATAATTTGTTAGGTATAGATCTTAATATAGCATAGAAAGGTAAAAGATATCACTCAGGCACAATAGCTGGGGGTGTTTGCATAGGGTTAGCCATTACATAGTTTTCACTGTCACCTAAAACATTAGGCATGAAAAATACGAATATAGATAACACTACTATAAATAAAAAGATAGTTATCAAATCCTTAAAGATGAAGTATGGAGCAAAAGGAAGTCTGTCATAGTTTCCTGATACTCCTAAAGGATTACCTGAACCTGCACTATCGTGTAATGCAATTAAATGCATTAATGCTAATGCAGCTAATACGAATGGAAAAACAAAATGTAAAGCAAAGAATCTATTTAATGTAGCATTGTTAACAGAGCATTTGTGTTGGTAGTCGCCATATTTAATGTAAATTAAATATTCTCACTACACCCAATAAATTTCTTTATTGATCGGACTATATCATGATCTCATTTTTATTAGCGGTATATTGAAGGGATTTTTATATTTTCTGAATATCTAGGTATTGTACGTAATTGTTTTATCCATAATAAATATTGCAATCTTTTATTACCCATTAGTTTTACAGGTGCTTTATCTAAAAAGTTAATAGTATTTTCTATTGATCTTATACCTGTAACTTTTAATGTAGAACAATAAGATTTGTCTAAATAAATGCCAGTAGTAAAGGATAAATATGTAGAAATAGCTTTTATTATAATATCACCATTTTTCTGAGCAATATAAAAACTAGCTATTAAATAGTTATCGTTTTTTTTCAATTTATATATACTAAAGCAACCTTCAGCTTCTATAAATCCTACTAATCAAGCGGAAAAATAAGATTTATTTAAAATAGATTCTATAGAATTTAAAGGCAGATTACTTTTAGTGTATTCAGGTAAATCTTTAAAATATATAATACCTGATACTAAAGCATTTCTAAATCTTAAATAGTCATATTGTTTATCAGAAAACATAGGATATTTGTCAAATATAGGTAATATAAAGCTTTTTAACTGGTTTATATCTCTAATTATTAGGGCAACCATTTCTGACTCATTTATTGTTCTAAACCTTACAACTCCTATACCTAATAAAGCTTTAATTTTATAAATTAATTGTACGTCTTTAATAGATAATTCTATACCTAGTTCGTATGTTACATATTTACCTTTTTTTGTAATGTAAAAGAAACCATCTCCTTCAAATAATCCTACTAAATAAGCGTAAGTGAGATCTCCTGCATGTAGTCTCTGAGAGGCTTCTGAAGTATGAATACTTCTCACCCCTGCTGATTGTCCCCATGTCATTGCAATTTTTACGCCAATAATTAATATAAATATTAAGAAAAAGTCGTATGCAAATCCTAAACTGGGGGATGTTCCAGCATTAAGCAGGATTTTTAACAGTACGTCGCCGTAATGTGGTTCATCTATATATAAACCTCCTCAAATAAACTCAACTATATCTTGTCCTACTCAGGGTATAGCGCTCATTAAATTAGTTATAACTGTAGCTCCTCATAAAGACATTTGACCATAAGGTAAAACATACCCTAAAAAGGCAGTTGCCATCATTAGAACTAATATAATAGTACCTATAACTCATACTAATGTTCTAGGTGCTTTATATGATCCATAGTATAAACCTCTTCCTACGTGTAAGTACACTAAAAAGAAAAAAGCTGAGGCAGTATTTGAGTGTAAATAACGTATTAATCATCCATTATTTACATCTCTCATTATGTGTTCTACTGAATTAAATGCTTCTAATACACTAGGATTGTAGTGCATGGCTAAAGTAACACCAGTAACGATTTGTATTACTAAACAAAACCCTAGTAAAGATCCGAAATTTCAAAGGTAACTAATATTAGAAGGTTGGGGTGAGTCAATTAAATAACCATTGATTAAGCTAAATAAAGGGTGACTTTTTAAAATTCTCATTAAATATTAATTAATAGTTTTTTTACATATAATTATATATTATTATCTATATAATAATAATTAGTTTAATAAGTGTTATATAACATAGATATAATATACTATATAATTCTATAAGTGATTTTTTTTTATACAATGTCATTATTTTTTACTCAATGATGTTTTAACTTCAATTAAGTGTAAAAAGTTGGTGGCTATACATGTATAAATAATTAAAACATATATTTACTATTAATTAAGGCTATAGTAATAGTAAAAAAAAATTTTTTTTTATAATGAGTTTAAAGTTGTAAAAAAATATTCTATGTAAGTAATGAGGTTAAAGTTATATAAAAAAATATTCTATGTAAGTAATGAGTTTAAAGTTGTATAAAAAATATTCTATGTAATGAGTTTAAAGTTATATAAAAAATATTCTATGTAATTGGTTTAAAGTTGTATAAAAAATATTCTATGTAAGTAATGAGTTTAAAGTGGTATAAAAAAATATTCTATATAAGTAATTAATCTATTTTAAAGTAATGTATTTCATTTTATAAAAAATATGTATGATGATAGTATAAATGTAAACATTTACTATTATAGAAGATATAATTGATTTTTTTGGTCTTAAAGTAACCACATTTAAAAATAATAAAAAAATTGTTTAATGTTAACATGGGTGTATATCCTGACTTGAACAGGAAACTTACTGTGCCACATACAGTTGTTCTACCTATTGAACTATATCCACCTTTCGTTGATAAAACATACCCTTATTATGTTGGAGTGATTCGAACACTCATAGGTAAATACCAAAAATTTATGACTTGCCGATTAGTCTACAACATATTTTTTCATAATATTATTATTCAACTTTAATTTCAAAGTAATACTTATCATTTTTTTTACAAAAAAAAAGTGCATTTTTTTGTTACATACTTACTTACACTACTAGGTTACAAACTTACATAATTAGCAGCATCTTTAATTGTTTTAAATTCTTTAATTAGATTTTTAGATTAATAATATAAGCAAGGTTTTACACCTTTAGTTATTGATTTAAATATAGCGATAGTTTCCTTACTTACCCTTAACCCTAGGTTTATAAATGACACGCTAAGCATAATGCCTAGCCACCCGACTTAAAGAAAATTTAACTATATTTTCTCTAGTATGTTTTTAACCTAATATATAAGTTGCTGATTTGTTTATATTAAGGCTAGTAATTAATTTATCTAAATAATACTGCTCTCTATCTAATAATATCTTTTTATTTATAGTAACTTAAAAATTATGCTAGGTAAAATCTACCTTTTTAATAATAGCAAACTCTATATCACCTCATCCATGTTTAATAACTAAATTGTAAGATTAATTGTTATTGCTTTTTTTTTTACGTAAGATCTATATCTATGTTGTCTAAACCGTTGCGCAATTTTATAAAAATATTTTTTTCTAAATATATGTCTTGCTTTTATCTAATTTTTATTTCTAAACGTAAGTGCCAGGTCTTTGTGTCAAAAATTTATTATGCCCCTTCATAATAAATGATTTTTCATTTAAATTATATCATACTAAATCTTTCGTGTATAGGTAAAAATATTTGAACTTTATGGATTATATCCATTCCATTTTAAGTGGAAAAATTATATCAATTTAAGCATGCCTATTATTTTTTCATCCTATCAGCACAATGAACAGCCTTACTACAGATAACGGTGCATGAAAGACTTTTGTCGCCCTATCAATTCCACTCAACAACTTTGTTACAGATAAACTTGTATGAGGGATTTTTGTCATGGAATAGATCTATATCGGAAATTTCTTGTATACTTAAACGTTGAGATCTTTTATTAGTAACTAATACTTACTCTGCATGAGGTATTTTTGTTGTTCAATCAATCTTACTCAGCATGTTTCCTATAGATAAGCTTGCATAAGGGATTTTTGTCGTGCAATGATTTATTTTCAAGATGTCATCTTTGTATCATCTGCTTTGAAATCAAAATTTGTGACTTCTATTGTATAGTCTTTTTAAAAATTATTTAAGTTGTACTTTTTACCTCAATCATCTCACGACGTAAAGCACCCACAAAGCTTGCAAAATATCAGTTGAAACGCCCTTTTTCTAGCAATCGAAAAATCTTTTAAATCAATATTAAGCAAAACTTAAAAAAATCTCTAGAGTCACCCGAAAACCATGTTAGCCAACGCAGCAATAACCAACAACGATGTCATCAACTTTGGTATGGCCAGAAAAGCTATATCATTGTTAGTAGAATCAATAGATGAACCTAGTACTGAACGAACTTAAGAATATTATGTTGGAAAATACGTCAACAACTTCCTCAGGCAGATTTTTACTGTAAGAGACTGTAGCATTCTTCCTCAGTACTTCTCCAGATCTGTAGGTTTTACAGACCTTGTATTGGAAACCTGGACGTAAAAAAAAAATGGAACAGCAATCTTCGCACCAAAGATGTTCATTGAGTTCAAGTCCATAACTGGAGATACTATTATCACGGCAATTAAACAACTAAAAATGGCGGTTGCACAATAGTTCGGGAAAAACTACAGAAACAAAGGATATTTTACCGTTGTCAGGGGTCATGTATGGCTTATTATGGAGTACCAATTTGTTTTGTACACTCCACCCCACTATAACAGAAGGAGGATTTAACGAGATGTGTAGGTACAATCATGGCCATTTGACTCTACTGAACTGTCTCACCCTGAAGGAAAGCCTCGTAGTACTACCCCCCTCCCTCCCCATGCAAGATTTGATGGATATGAACATGAACTAAATGTGAAAAAGGAGGAATAGTTAAATTACATAAAATCTCTCTTGTTCTAGTCGTCTTACAAAAAAGGAGAATGCTCTAGAGATATTCATAAGGAGCAAGGACTAAAAACCTGCCTTCTTAAATTTAGGAATCTCTTTTGGCTTCTGGAGAAACGAGAATGAACGTTATCAGGAACATTAGTAATGTGTGGAACAGTGATGAGCTGTACGATGATGCTAGAAGGCTTTGCTCCTAACTTAGGGAGGTTTTTCAATATGTGCAAGCGGGTATTACATATTCATATATAACAAAGTTCTTACGCAAGTAAAGGTAATATGGAAGGATAGTATGCAGCATATAATTAGCTAGATACTACCTTATTATTTTTTTTATAGGTAACAAGACTCGAACTTGCACAGTTATAAAACCATTCCGTCCTAAGCGGAACCTGTCTACCAATTCCAGCATACCTATTTTTTTTTTATCTAAATTACATTTATATCTTAAATGCTTGGGTTAATAGAAATTAACGATAGAAAAACCTAGTTTTTGCCCGAGATAAGATTCGAACTTATAACCCCAGTCTCTTCAGGACCATGCTCAACCAATTGAGCTTCTCGAGCTTTTTTTTTGTTTGTTTAATTGTTTTCTATTAAATATCTGTTTAAAATTTAATTGGTTTAGATTAAATATCTATTTAAATATAAAGTTTTAGTATTTTTATAAAAAAACGTAATATGGATTCTTCTATGGTTAGATATTTTGAACCTTCTATCTTTCCCTGGAATAATAAAACTTTTTTGGTTTCTAGATCTGTAATTTTTACTTTTATATTTTTGAAGCCATTTTAACCTTAGCTTCAGCGGTATACGTTTTACCATATAATGACATGTTAATACCTTTTCTATTCATAGCTGCAATCTTCATTATTGTTATAGAATCCTCTTAAAAAAGTCTACCTTTTAAAGCTTTACTTAGTAGATTTAGTTACCGAGGATAATTTAAACCCTTTACGTCAAGCAGCTACTTTTAAAATGTTATATTCAGGTTCTAAACTATCAATATAATATTGTTATCTAGAAATTAATTCCTTTTTATAGCAATACTATAAACTAAAACTAGAAATCTTACACTTAAGTAAAGATAGGTATATAATACTGTTTGATTTTTCTGGTTTGCTATTCATATAGGCTAAACTATAATATGTTCTAAGTCTTTTGCTTAAATCTAAGGAAGATGGTATGTAGTATTTACCGTTAATTAGTTCAACGATATATACCTGCTTTGTATTTATTTTTTATGTATATCAGGTATTTACATGACTCTGCATTTTTGTAATATTTTACAGGTACAATATTTAATTTATGTAGCGAACTAGTTTTTTTCTTTTGTTGTTATATGCTGAAATATTATTGTAAAGCTTATGTCAGTTTATTTTCCATGAATAGTCACTTTATAATGTGGAATATTCTGATAATGTGGAATCTTGTGATAATATGGAATATTGTGATAATGTGGGATATTGTGATAATGTGTAATCTTGTGATAATGTGGAATATTATAATGCCATTTAACTATAGCTTTTATTTATAGGGTTATAAGCTAAAAATCTATATTATGTGTTTTTATATTATTGAATATCATTTAGCTTATGACAGATTTGGACTATATAAATTATAAAAATATTTAACTCTACTTAATTAAGCCTTTATTAAAATAAGTTAGTTAATTATACTTCATAGTTACGATATACCTGGTTGAGCTTATCAATCTTTTTATTAATTAAACATGGAGATATTAGGACTCGATCCTAAAATAACGATATGCAAAATCGCAGTTTTACCAATTAAACTATATCCCCTTTATTTATACTTATATTTTTTTTTGTAAAAAGTAAACTTTTTAACACCTATTAAGTAAAAATACATAATAATGTACTAAAAAGATACTATTTACAAATAATAATGTAGTAAAAAGATACTATTTACAAATAATAATGTATAAATAAAAAATAATTTATAAATAATAAACTATAAATAAAAAAGCGTTTATTAACAAAGGTTCTTGTTTATTTTTTTTTCAAAAAAAAAATGAGTAAAAAAAACTAAACAGTCACTTATGTAAAATATAGTATAAGATTACAGCTAAATATTTATTATGGTTTTACTTACAATAGTAATTAACCATATAATTAACCCACTTGGGAATTGAACCCAAGATCTAATGGTGAAAGCATTACGTCTTAACCTCTTGACTAGTGGGTCTTAAATTTTATCCGAAAAACGACTTGAACGTTTACGATATTATATCAATAAATCTTAAGTTTATCCTGTCTACCAATTCCAGCACTCGGACCTGTTTTTATAATGGTTATTTATAAAGTATATTGTTAATTAATCTTTTACTGTACTTAATCTATAATATAGATACTTATAAATTTTTTTTTTATCTCTAAAAAAGAAATTGTTTGTAATATATAACTATATAAACCTGGTTATAAGGCTAGAATGAATCGAACACTCATCTGAGCTATCATGAGCAGCTTGCTTTACCAATTAAGCTATAACCTTTATTGTGCGGACAAAGGAGTTGCACCTTTATTTACGGGTCATGAGCCCATTATGTTACTATTACATCAATCCGCATATGTAACTACTTAAATTACTTTACTCATTGTTATATTTTAATATATTAATAATAAAACATATTATTAATAATATAATAATAAATAACAGCCCAGTGCAAGTATCGCACTTACTTCTACCGATTACAAAACGGTTACATTACTTTTATGCTAACCGGGCTTAATGTTATATTAAGTATCTTTATTTATAAAAAGCTACTTTTTACAGGTAATTAATACGATGTTTTTATAATAAATATTTTTTATAAAAAATATCAGTGTTTAAATAAATCCATGATAATAATTAATGATAAAACAATACATTATATTAATTAATCTCAATAATTAATATTAATAATTATAATATTATGTTAATTTATGTTTTTACAGCCTTAGTATTCTCACCTAAGACTTGAACTTAGATCTAGATATTAGAAGTATCCTGCTCTACCATTAAGCTAGTAAGAATTATATAATATTATTATAAAAACTATATAAATGAGAGACAAGGAGGAATTGAACCTCTTATGTTTGATTTGCAGTCAAAATGTAAAACCTTTTACAACAAGTCCCTTTTTCCAGGTTATTAATTAACATAATAACTTTATAAACGTGTACAAGATTCGAACTTGCAACTATTGTGTTCGTAGCACAATACTCTGACCATTGAGTTAACACGCTTTTATAATAATTTATATAATATTTAATTAAAGATCATAGTAAATAATAACTATTATTAAATATTATGTTTAATTAAATATTATAATAATTTATATTATTTAAAAAACATACTTAGAATATATTTTTATAAGTATATTTTTTTAATGATAACTATTATTAAATATTATATTTAATTAAATATTATAATAATTTATATTATTTAAAAAACATACTTAGAATATATTTTTATAAGTATATTTTTTTAATGATAACTATTATTAAATATTATATTTAATTAAATATTATAATAATTTATATTATTTAAAAAACATACTTAGAATATATTTTTATAAGTATATTTTTTAATGATAACTATTATTAAATATTATATTTAATTAAATATTATAATAATTTATATTATTTAAAAAACATACTTAGAATATATTTTTATATTATAATACACTATTTAAGATATATTAGTGTAATATATTAGTGAAGAAACAGAATAATGTAAACCATCTAAAATAGGAGCAGGATATATACCTAATGATACTGTTAATATTACTAATGTTAGTAATATAGATAATTCTCTTTTATTTAAATCAGGTATGTTAAATTTAAAAAATTTAGAAAATGACCCCGCAAATGCTATTCTGTTATACATGTATATTGTATATGCTGCGCTAAATACTATAGAAGAACTTGCAAATACACCTAATAAAGGTAATCTTTCAAAAGTACCGTATAAACTCATAAATTCACCTATAAAATTTAGTGATAAAGGAGTACCTGCATTTCCTAAACAAAGTATAAAAAATAATATAGAGAATAAAGGCATTACTTGTGTAATACCTCTATAAAAAGTTATTAATCTTGTAGATGATCTATCATATAATACACCTCCAGCACAAATAAATAAACCTGAAGATACAAAACCATGAGCTAATCCTAATACTATTCCACCTTCAACACCTTGTATAGAATTACTAAACACACCTAATAGGTAAACAGCAGCATGTGATACTGAACTATAGGCAATTAATTCTTTAATGTCTATTGTTCTTAGAGTACTAAAGCTTGCATAAATAATAGTTATTACTCCTATTACATAAATTACAGATGTAAAATAAAAATAAGCTTTAGGTAATATAGGTAATATTAATCTAAGTATACCGTATAAACTAAGTTTCAACACTATACCTGCTAGTATTATACTACCTCCAAGAGGAGATTCTACGTGAGCTTTTAATAATCAAGTGTTTAAAAAAATTGTAGGAGTTTTTACAGCAAAAGCTATAAAAATACCGTAAAATAAAAATAATTGAGTTAAAAAATTAAAACTTGTTTTGTATAATGCGTCAAAATCAGTAGTTCCCATTATAGATGCCATACTTAATATCGATAATAGTAGAAATAAAGATCCTAGTAAAGTATATAAAAATAAATAAAAACTAGCCCTTACTCTGTTGCTAGATCCAAATAATCCTATTAATATAAATAAAGGAGGTAAAATACTTTCAAAAAAAATATAAAATAATAAAATATCCAATACTAAAAATACTGCCAATAACAATGTTTCCAATAGTAATATAATTACAACATAAGATTTTACATTCTCCGATATTGAGCTTCAGTTACTTAATAAAGATATAGGCATAATAATTGTAGTTAAAAGTACAAAGTATATGCTTATACCGTCTACTCCTAAATAAAAATCAAAGCTGCTTATTTTATGATATTCTTGCACAAATTGAAATTGATTGCTACTAAAATTAAATAACATAAAAACAATTAGAGATACGAAAAAATTTACTATTGAGGTAGACAAACCTATTATTTTAATTTGATTTAAAGCTGATAATGAGTATACTTTTGTTTTATTAGTGCACGAAACACTACTAATCATAAATATACCTACTAAAGGTATTAATAATAAGAGAATAAGTAACATGATTATTTGTAAAAAAAAAGACTTATGTTCCTTAGCTAATAAAAACAATTTTTTTTTTTATTTTGTACAATAAGTGTAGTATTATATCAGTATAATTTATACTATTAAATAGTTAGACTCAATAAATCTAATAATATAAATGTTGAAATTGCAAAACTAAAAAATACAATTAGCTGATGCAACATTGCTATAAAATAATTAACTATATGATGACTTGTATTAAACTTTTTTGCTAAATAAGTAACTAAATTATTATTATTTACTTCACCTAATGTATTTACAGTGGGCTTAAATCTATAAACTTCTAATGGCAATATTACTATAATAATAAAACATAATTTAACGAATATAACTTTTAACCAAATATTCATGTTTATAAAATCTATTAAAAAAAAGAGTCCGCTAGATGATAGTGATAGTGAGGTAAACACAAAATCATAAATTAGTCCATATGTAAACGAACTATCTACATTAGTTTCAAACGTTATCTGAAAGTATGAGAAAAAAAAATATGAAATTAATCCTATAGTAAATGTAAGTAAATGTACAAGAAAAGTCGCTGGCAGTAATGACCAAATAATATAATTAGCAAAACTTAAAAAAACGAAAGATATTGACTCAATAATTGATCTTATATAAGATAGTAGTCAACTTTTTATATTATAACCTAAGATTAATCTATTAAAGTATAATCAAGCCATACTTGCTATGCTAGCAATTTTTAGAGAAAGAACTATAGAAATTAGCTTATATTTTAAGGTCAATAAAGAGATAATTGCGTTATAAAATGAATTGCTAAATAAAACGCCGGTATTTATTACAAAAAGAAAAATAATACCTAAAAGTGTCCTTTCTCGTAAAAATTTAAAATTAAGTTTTCCATTTCTAACCATATTAACAGATTGATGCTTAAACTTAATATTTTTATATAGAATATCATATACCGCCATAAGATTAACATAAAAAACTCAACCTAAACCAGATATTAATATATTTGCTGATTTAAAACTTAGACCCATTGCTGGTTTTGCCTGAATAATTAATAATAATATATAAATAAAAACTCTATTAAAATGTGCAGTAAGAGAGGACAAACTACCACAAAAATGCATTATTAGCATATAAATTAATAGTATATAATATGCTAAATGAGATTTAATATAACTGTATATTAAATAGGTGTACTTTACTCAAAAACTAGTCATATTTAAATTAAAAATAGAAGAATTCTTACTGAAAGAATAACTTTCCACAGTATTTATATGACTATTATGGCTCAATACATATTGTATTTTAAAATTAAGAGAACGTAAAAAACTGTTGTAATTAAACTCATGAGCTAAAGAAAATTTATCCATACCTTTTAAAACACTGTTATCGTATATTAAAAGATTAAATGAGTCTAGGCTAAAATTAACTAATAAGTTAAGGCTATTAGTTAAAAAGGGTAAGATATCTATATAGTTACTATAATAATAATAATCACTTATCAATACTTGATTAATAGAAAAAATTACAGACGTATCGCTAACCATTACTTGCATTAAATAATATATATAAACCCAGCTTAATTTCACAATAGTAGTACTAAACGTAAGTCTATTGTTCATTAAAACTCGGCAATAAAAAATAATATTTTTATTACTTAAAAATAATATTTTATTACTAAAAAATAATATTTCTACCATTACTAAAAAAAAATTATAACTTTTAAATTAAACTACCTACTTATATAGGTTTCGCGGAAAACCAGCTATCCTAGTCAGTTTTGTCTTTCACTAACTTACCACAATTCATCAGATATCTTTACAACGATAACCTGTTCGAGCTTTTATAACCCTGATCATGGTAAGATCACTAGGCTTCGGGTCTAATACTAGATACTTATTCATTATTTAATAATTGCTTTATCTGGGATAAGATTTTTCTTAAAAATCTCGCATCTAATATTAACTTGCTGACCCATTATGCAAAAGGTACGCTCTCGTTAATTTTTTAATTTAAATTTGAGCTGCTTATAAAACTACTATTTCAGATATTTCCCTTACGGTACTAATGTTCTGTTGCTTATCATATATCATTATTTAGTCTGAGAGAAAGGTTTCCCTATATTCAAACATATTGTTTACGTTTTACTTTAAAGACTTTTATATTTCATTTTAAGTGAATAACAATCTCATTTGATTTTTTTTCCTGAAGTTAATAAGATATTTCAATTCACTTCGTTAAATAGTTGGATTTATCCTAGATTCACAATTGCTAAAGTAAATTAACAATGTTTTTATAAACCCGTACGGGTTTATATATAATATTTTCTTTATGATATATAGCAATTCATCCATAATAGTTTCTTTATATACTTATATCGTTTTTTTTTAATAAAATCGATAAAATTTTACATTACATATTAATAATTAGTTTGTTTAATTTATTATTTATTTACTTAGCAATAAACTATTAATATAATGCTATTATTTTTTATATATTTATATATGTTAATATTTTTAAATACTTTTAATACATGTATATATAATTAATATTATTCAATACTTTTTATACATGTATATATAATTAATATTATTCAATACTTTTTATACATGTATATATATTAGTTAATATCTTTTGATACCTATCTGAGATTTGAACTCAGACTTTAATATTAGGAGTATTATGCTCTACCATTAAGCAAATAGGTATTTACATGATAAAAAAAATTTTTTGCAGTATATATGTCTGTATAAAAATATACTTTTTATATATTATTAATAATAACCATTAGTATAGTAATAAGCCATTCAAATATATACCGTTTATTAATATTAAAAATAATAGGTAAATACATTAACTTATGTTTAATATTATAATAGTCTTAATAAATATATCTAGAAGAAAAATATAAACTTCATTATAACTTATTATTACTTTTTTTTATAATATATTTTATAAACGTTTCTAAATGGTTTACCGTTTTTGATATATATTATTATTTGAGAATGTGAACTTTTAAAAAACTGAGCGGCTTTTCTAACACTAATAAATTCAAATATTTCTTCTGTTAGAATATTCTTTACAGTAACACTTTTTGCTTTAGTATTAGCAATAGACATTTTTAATTTAGTTGTATTTGATACCTTATAACCTAACTTAAATACACGTTGTAACTCTTTTGTTTCTTCACTGTGTTTAAATCCACCACGAGAACCTGCAATACTTAATATGTTATATATAGGTTTTATAGGTTTTATAGAATCTAGATAGAATTGTTCTCTTTCTGTAAGAACATTTGAATCGCAATACTCCATAATCTCTAATGTAAAATCATCCATCCCATATTTAAGTATAGCACGGTATATTCTACTCTTATTTCTTATTATTTCACTTTTCAAACTAGGTATAGAAAAATATTTAACAAATCTCTGGGACAGATTTATAGAAGAACCTACATACTTGCTTCCTGTGCTATTGTGCGTCCACATATATATACCTATTTTATTATTGTTATTCTTATAAATTTCTTTCTTCTGCGCAGCAGTATTTTTGTAAAAAATTAATGCTTTCATCAGAGAATATCCGATTCGAACGGATGTTAGTATATTTTACTAAAGTAAGTTTCAAGCTTACCGCTATAAACCACTCAGCCAATTCTCTTATAAGTATATATATAAATACATGTAAATATATATATATAATAATTATTGATTCCTCGATGACTTGAACATCGAACACACTCTTATCAAAAGTACACTTTACCTATTAAGTTAAGGAATCTATATTACTTTAAGTTTAAAATAATAAAAAAGATAACAAGAGCACTCAGATTTGAACTGAGAATTTGAAGTTTGAAGCTTCCTATTTTGCCAATTAAACTATACTCTTTATCGATTACAAACATGTTTATAATACTACTTATTATTTGTTTGTATAATAATACTGAAAATTCGGAAAAGAGATGATTTGAACATCCAGGTGCATAAACACAATATTTAGCAAATATCTTGCCTTACCTATGGCGACTTTTCCTTTAAACACATACTATAATAATTATCATATTCAAACCATATAAACGAGTTAAACCGGCCACGATCCGATATCTCCTTTCTCGACAAGAAAGTACTTTACCAATTAAGTTATTAACTCCATAACTTATTATATATGTATTACTTACAAACATTATACTGTAAGTTAATTCTACTATATATAAACATTATTTTCTTAATGATGTTTATTATAGATAGTTTAAAAAGTTTTTACAAAAAAAATTAAATATACGGCCAACCGAATTCGAATCGATACACATCGTTTGGAAGACGAACGGTCTACCATTAACCTATAGCCGTCTTATGTATAAATATACTATTAATTAATATTATTAATAATTTTTTTTTGATTACTATAAGTTATCTAAAAATCTGTAAAAACCATTAAATATGTATTATAAAATAGATTATATATAAGAAACATTAGTCCCTGCTTTTTATTTATAATATGTATTAATATTAAATTAAGTGTATTAAGGTTAAATTAAGTGCATTTTTTTTTTATAATTAAGTAATAAAATTAGGTGTATTACTTTATAGTATGCAATGTTAAATTTTATGAAATTTACTTTTTTAATAGATAATTTACTTTCATATAGCAAAACATTGTTAATATCTTTATTAGTATTATTATTATTTTCAAATGCTATAACTATAAGGCGTGATAAATCAATATTATTCTCTATAATTGTAATAAGTAATTTAATATTAACAGCTTTACTAGCATTTAATAATTTATATATTAAACCTTTAGAAGCTGGAGTATCAATATATGGTGGTCTATTAAACATAACTACATTTAGCCAAACTTTTAATATATTCATTTTATTAATACGAACTTAGACAATATTTACGTTATAACTAACATAAGTGAAATAGAAAATCTTCCTGTTATGATTATGTACCAACCCTATTATTTTAATACCGCCTTAATTATAATGTTTATTGGATTTTTATTTAAAGTGAGTGCCGCACCTTTTCATTTTTGATCTCCGGATGTGTATGATGGAATACCTACTATAGTTACAACCTACGTAGCTATCGTGGCTAAAATATCTATATTTGCTTTTTTCCTAAAAATAGTTCATTATATTGATTATGATTTTTCTTCTTTTAATTGAAAAAATATATTTATTTTAAGTAGTTTGCTTTCTTTAATAGTAGGTTCCGTTTTAGGTCTAACACAATTTAGAATTAAAAGATTATTTGCTTATAGCACAATTAGTCATGTTGGATTTATCTTACTTGCCCTAAGTATAAATTCTACTGAATCAATACAGTCTTATATATTTTATATTTTACAGTATAGTATTTCAAATTTAAACGCTTTTGTTATTGTAATTACAATAGGTTTTTCCTTATATCTATATGTATACAATGATAATAAATCACCTTTACATGGTAGATTAGCTAACGATAATTACTCACTAGTACAATTGATAAATCAAATAAAAGGTTACTTTTACATAAATCCTTATCTAGCAGTAAGTTTATCGATTACCCTATTTTCATTTGTAGGTATTCCGCCTATAATAGGTTTTTTTGCAAAACAGATGATATTAAGTGCTGCCATTGACAGCGGTTATATTTTTATGGCTTTAGTTGCAATACTTAGGAGTGTAATAGGTGCAGGTTATTACCTAAACTTTATCAAACAAATATTTTTTTTATAAAAATGATTATGTAAACAACCCAAAACTTGAAAATACAAATATTAAAGTGCATACTAATAATAACAATTTAGAAACAATGATAATTAAACCGTATAATATTATAATTAACAGTTCTTTAAGTACCAGTATATCTATATTAACACTTCTACTTTTACTATTCATAAACATACCAGAACAATGATTCAGCATAGTTATTATGGTAACTATAATTTTATAATTATATTTTACCTAGATTTGTTCGTTGATTTGAGACCCGTGTATTTATAAGTGAATTGTAATTTTTCATTACAATAAACTTAAATGCTATGTTAATATATATCTAAAAGAATTGCATGTATGAATACTTTTTCTAATATACCAAGTCCATTGGACCACTTTGAAGTAAGCTACATGTTGTACAGTTTAATAGTAGTCATTACTTTTATCATTTTTTTTTTAATTATATCCGTAATATCGGTTATCATTATAAGCTTCTTTATTCTATATAAAGATTACAACAAATTTTGCTCAAATATTGAGAAAATAATGTCTAAGCTTAGAGAGTCCAAAAAGAGTGAAGACTCCACCCCAAATGAATATACTATTAAAATTTATGAGAGTTATTTAAATTATAATAGGTTCTGATTTTCTTTTATATTTGCATTTAGAATAGGATTGTACGCCTTATTAAGAATAGTTGAGTTAGTGCTGTTAAATAATAATGATAAATACAACTTAAAAAACAGCAGAAATTATTATAAGATCTCTAGATTTTTATCTGCATCTGTATATTTTACTTTAATAATAACTGGTGGTCTTTATTATAGTAATTTTTCTTTTAAGGCATGATTTGTATCTTTAATAATTTATTCTATACATAGTATAATATCAATAGGTTTTAATTTTTTTCCTTTAATTAGCTTAGTTAGTATTTTGCTATATAAATTCAGGTTACACATATTTATTGTACCTCTGCACGTTAAAAATAGTTTTAAATCGCTTTATTCCAAAAGCATTTTTGCCCCTTCTTTAAGACAGGGTTTACCGCATTTAAGATTAAGCTACAAGAGGTTAGATTTTTTGTCTGACAGGCTATGCTTATTTATTGAGTATGTGCTTTCTATTTGGTGCTTTTTAAGTTATATTATAAAAATACTTTTTCGTATAATTATAATGATATTTAAATTAACACTGTTATTTTTGGTTTTCTGACTAATGTATAATATTATAGCTTTTGATATATATGAAATGCATAAAGTTTACACTATAGTACAAAATTTCTATAAAGGTTATATCTTACTAATTAAAAAGTTATTACTAATAAAATCTAAAGATAATAAATACTATTTTCTTAAATATATTTGTAAGAAAATAGCTTCGGAACTAAATAGTATATTTAATAATAAAAAATAAAAAATAAAAAAAAGATTTTTTTTTTAATATGATACTTTAATGTGATATATTTTGCGCACGATAGTAAAGTCTGACACTCTTAATAGTATTACTTATATTGCATTTTGGGACACAAGTTATGGTATTATATAGAAAATAAATAATAGTTTTTTGAGATGTAAAGCCAACATTAAGTATTATTTTAGTAATATACGCAATAACAAAAATCAGTTTACATATATCCGTTAAAATAGTTAATTTAATTATATAATATATCTATATATTATCCCACCTAAATATAAAATAACGCTGCATACCTACAACGTATTTTATATATATTAATTAGTATGTGAGTTAAAAACAATTATAATAAAAAAAAAATAATTATATATGTAAAATACTTTTAATAGGTAAAGTGTACTTCTAATAAAAATGTGTTAGATGTTAAAGTGATCGAGGTATCAATAAGTACTATACATAATCTATCTATGTTTATAAGAAAATCGACTTAGTAATTTATAGCGGTAATTATTCATTATAATGTATGAGTTATTTGTCACAATGGAGCAATCAAGAGAATAAGCTATTTCTTGCATTTGTAATAACATTCCTCCGCCATTGCGCCCCTCCACTCTATTGGACGATAACAGTTACCTTTTTATCAGGATTATCTTAAGTGGTCTTCAATCAATGATAAACCGAATGCCTTATTAGGTTGACTACTACATGCTCTAGAATTGGCTTTTGTTGACAGCAACTTCCACAAAACCTGCAATTTCTGGTGTGATTGCAGTTCCTGCAATCATTCCAGTAATACATATTTCTGCAATAACTCACCTGGCTTTACTTACCCGCGACTAAACTACTTATGATGACCTGGTAACCTATTACTTTTATTCGTGTGGATTTTTCCCATCATCACTTTACACAAACGACTTTATTAAATCTCCGATCTTAGCTATGGAATGTAAAAACCCCGCCGAAGCTAAGCCCGTGCGGTTTACGTTTTTCAACTTGGTCAACTTATGCAGAAAAGCCATCTCACACAACGATGACCGCAACTCAATTTATGCTGTGCCAACCAGTCGACGAAAATTTGTTTGCTTTGAGTACTATGTGAACTGGAAAAATCATTACAAGAAACCAAAAGAGGTTGTGTATAGGAAAAGACATGCAAAGATCCTACATAAATTTGCGCCAATTATGCCTTTCGAATAATATGCTAGGGGGTACGGAACAGTTGGCCTGGAGACTTATCAGCGACGCATATTTTGAAGGGCGGCATATATAAGAATTCAGGCCATTCTGGAGGAGGATTATGATAAGAGTCTCAGGTATGGAGAGGCCAAATGAATTAGCCCTACAAACTATCGCCTTGTCTGAGTTTTGTGAAAGCTCAGTAAAGGTGAAAGTTGTATAAGGGAAAGAAAGTTAAATTTTGTTTAGGATTTCGGCTAAAATTAAGGTCAAAATTCAATATTAAATATAACTTGAGTAAATATCTCATATTCATAGTTAGGATTAGTTATAAAATAAATAAAAAATATTGTTTTTTTTTTATTAAACAACGACCCCATAGGTTTGGTACCTAATTGCTCAATCTACTTTAGTTAAGTAATTTGAAATAAGGGGTATACCTTACTTTACATGTAATTTTAAACAATATCTGACAATATTTTATATAATTCCCTATAACATAGTATTTATATTATTAAGATCCTCAATAATATACCGATAAAAATAAAAATAATCATACGACATCTACGAAATGTCAGTATAATATACCAGCTTCTAAACCTAAATGATGGTTTTCAGTTAAGTGATAAGCTAACAGACGTCAAAAACCTACAGCTAAAAATATAGTTCCTATTATAACATGTAGACCATGAAAACCTGTTCCAAAATAAAAACAAGAACCATAAGCTCCATCTGTTAAAGTAAATGAAGAAACTGAATATTCTATACCTTGAAATGCTGTAAACACTAAAGCAAGAACTATAGTGAATAATGCCCCATATAAAGCTCCGTTTCTATTACCTTGTATTAAAGAATGATGAGAATAAGTAATTGTTACACCAGATGCTAACAATAAAACGGTATTAAGTAATGGTAACTCAAAAGCATTAATAGCCTCTATACCTATAGGAGGTCATTCAGCACCTAATTCTACAGTTGGGGATAAAGCACTATGAAAGTAAGCTCAGAATATAGCTAAGAAGAATAAAACTTCAGATACTATAAATAAGGCTACTCCCATGTTTAATCCCTTTTGTACGGCTAAAGTGTGATTACCTATATAAGTACCTTCAGAAATTACATCTCTAAATCAGAAAAACATACTTGACATCACTAATACAAGTGCGTTAAATAATCAGTAACCTGCATAATCAAAACCGTGCATAGTTAAGACACCTGAAGTAGTTAAATTTAGCAAACTTATAGAAGTAAATATAGGTCAAGGGGAGGGAGATACTAAGTGAAAAGGATGACCTTGAAAAGCACTTCTATTTTCAATTTTCATATTATATGGTTTCTATCTCTAAAAATGTATACACTAAATTTAAAAATATTACACTTAAAAATAAGATGTAGTAAATAGATTTTAAATCTAATGTAATAAAAATGACTTTTTAAGGTAAAAAAAATACTTAATTTTTTTTATAGGATTCTAATAAATTATGTAAAAATTGGTGTGGTTGATGACCAAAAGGGGAGTTATTTATTTTATGATTGTTAATTCAACGTTCTACCACTATTAATAAACCTATTTTTCTATTAAAATAAGTTTTGTCTTGTGCACTAAACTTATTGTAATCAGAGTAATCCATTGTCTCTTTATTTGCTAAAATAGGTAACCTTGTTTCCATAACATGCATAATTCTAAGAGAGTACACTTTCTCACGGTTAAGTGTATAACGATGTGTTGCAGGGTAAACAAACATTTGCATTACATAATAATCACAGATAAACATAAGCCAATAAATATTATTATAAGTTAACCAAGTACTTAATAAACAGTACAAACCCAATAATAATATAACCCTATTACTGGGCATATATTTAGAATTTACAACAGCAATAATATATGAAGTAAATAAGGTTAACATAAAAATAATAAAATATGAATAATAAATATTTATAACTTCAGTATTCGAATTAATTAAATATTTAATTAAATTGACATGTACATATAAATGTTATAGCCATAGCTATAAGCTATTTTATATACTTCTTGCTATTACTTCTATATAAGTGTAGCCCAAACAAAATACCGAATAAGTTAACTATAAAAGGAGCTAAAATAATAACATATAATAAATTAACATGTGAATGGTACAAAGCTAAAGAAGTTAATACGTATAAAATAGTTAAATTTACTAAAGTTATTCAGGTAAATATAAGTCAAGGGTAAGGGCATGATAAGTGAAAAAGATGATATTGAATAGCACTTCTATTTTAATATTATATTATTTCTAATTATAAAAATGTATACACTATAAGAATATTACTTAAAAAGTAAAAATAAATTGTTCGTTTATTAAAGAAATTAAAATTTAGAGTTAATACATAAGTATAACATAGAGGTTACTACAAAGTATAAATAACGATATATGCATATAAATACCTTAATACTGTAGTATTCATTATGGTTTAATTAGTATATTAGCTAGGGTTAATATTTCGAATTAAATATTACATATAACTATGCCACGTATAGTAATAAAAACGCCATCATAAGTGCAAATAGACCTGTCGCTTCTGCGAAGGCAAACCCTAAGATAGCATATGAGAATAGTTGTCCTCTTAAAGAAGGGTTTCTAGCTACACCTAGTATAAGGGCACCAAAAACAACTCCAATTCCTACACCCGCTCCGATTAATCCTGTTGTCGCTAATCCTGTTCCTATAATTTTTGCTGCTTGTAACATATTTTTTAATATTTTTTTTTAATAATGCAACTTAAATAATATATCTTTATACAATTTTATATAAGTAAGGTTACCATTACTTCATGGGCTAACATTATGGGTATTTTTTAAACTTAAGGTTGAATTTAATTGTTTTTTTTTTATAAAAAATTACTTTGGTTGGTTATTTATCTAAAATATAAATGTATCTTCTAAGTTTAATAAATGCTATTAAACTTAAGTAAATATCCGGTATATTTACTTGGATGTATAAATAAATCTTTTATAAACACTTTTACGCATATAAGAGCTATGAGATTTGAACTCATATTACAATGATTAAAAGTCACATACTTTACCATTAAGTTAAGCTCTCTTTATATCGGTGGGAGTTATGTTAATAATAAGGAATAGGTGACTTGAACACCTAACCTACCGTGTGTAAAACGGTTGCTCTACCAATTAAGCTAATTCCTTTTAATTTTACTAATTATAACCTATACTGAGTTATTTAAAAGTTATAATAATTAATTTACTTAATTTATTAAATATAGTGGACATATAGTACCATATATACTTTATAAATGTATTCTACTTATTATTAATAATAATAGTTTATAAAGCATTAATGTTATTTTTTCTTAATTAAACTGATGGCTTAAGTAATTAAACCTATTAAAGTAAGTGTGTTAATTACTATACCCTTACTATAAGCCAGAGGAGAAACTCGAATTCTCATTATTAATGCATGAAATTAATGTTCTAACCTATTGAACTACTCGGGCTTTTTCATATGGTAGAAAACATAGTTAAAAACTGCCGTAAAAAAAAAAAAATATATAAATACTTTATCTGTAAAGATTTCGCTATTTACAGGCATGTGATTTTAAATATAAAAATATTTTTTTTTATTTATACATTATGTAATAAGAATTTACAAATAAATGTAATTTTATGTAATTACATATAATCGAGCCGTTTTAATAAAATTAACATCCTCTAAACTGTCTAATGCCCCGTACTCCTTATAAAGTGCAAAGTGACCTCTATCTTGTAAAACACCTATAAAATTACTGACACTCTAACCTAACTAAATTTCAAATTTATTCAAATGTCATATAATAGAATATGCTTTTACACTTTTCTTAAATAAATAGGCACGTTCAGGTTCCTCACCTAATATACGTTTATTACCTAACTTATATTCAAGAAATTCTACATTTAACCCTAAAGGATTAACACCGTACATACTATTTATACAATTAGGCCATGGTTTATCTAAACATAAATACCTTATAGGTTACTGTCTTACTGCACATATATTCTTGGTACTGGGCCACTTTTCTCTAAATGTAGGTATTAGGTAAATCTTTCATAGATGTGTTAACTATTCTTTTAGATATTAAAAAGTAGATTTTTTTTTTTACCTCTTATATAAATTATTCATTTAATAACGTATGTTCGATTGTCTTAGCATAATGTAAGAATTCATTAAATACCCCTGAATAATGGGCTTCTATTGTAAATAAGTCTTTTTTGTCTAGACAGCTATTAAATGCACCTAGAACCTCCCTATATTCTAAATGAGTATGTATATCATCTATTTTAAATATTCCAGATTAGGGTTATATTAATGGTTTTTGTAAATTTTTACCTGATTTAAACAATAAACTGTCATATACCGGTGATAACCTTCATACTTTAGATAAATAACCAACCAAAGTAATTTTTTTGTATACTAGCTTTTTTCTAATTATTTTTCCTTACACTAAATGTTATTTATTTTTTATTGTTCTTGTAATCATGTTAAAAATTTTTCTAATGATAAAGATTCTATAACTATTGGCATCGAACTATGCAATATACCACATATTTCAGAACATTGACCGAAAAAACATCCTTCTCTATTAATTAACACACTTATTTGATTTAATCTACCAGGATATGCATCACATTTAATACCTAAAGAAGGGCAAGCGTAAGAGTGTATAACGTCTCCAGATGAAATAATAAATCTCACGTGTGTTAGTTCAGGCAGTAAAACTCTATTATCAACTTCTAATAATCTTAATTGACCTTCTTCCAAGTCTGAATCAGGTACAAGGTATGAATCAAATTCTAATTCTTCATCATCATCATTAATAAAGTCAGGATATTGGTAACTTCAGTATCATTGATGTCCTTCAACAAAAACTGTTAAGGAAGGATCTGTAACTTCATCCATTAAATATAAAAGTTTAAATGAAGGAAAGGCTATTAAAATTAGTATTAAAGCGGGAGTTATTGTTCAGATAAGTTCTATAAGTGTACCGTGGTTAAGATATTTGTTGCTAATAGGTGATTTGTTTATTACATAATTTCTTATAGTAGATACCATAATTCAAGCCACACCAAATAATATAATAACTAGATAAAACATAATATTATCATGAAGTTCTACAATAGCCTCCATTTGAGGGCTAGCACTGTCCTGAAAATATAGACCTCAAGGTTGAGGTGCGTCACATAATATTCTTATATTGTTAAATAAATTCATTCCTTAATTATATATAATTATCATATTGATATTTATGAATTAAAATACTTTTAATGATTTTAAAATTATGACGTAAATAAATTAAATTGCTTACAGTTGAAATGCACATTAAAAGAATTATCTTTATTATTCAAATATATACTTTATTTACTGCGTATGAAAATAGTTGTCCTCTTAAAGAAGGGTTTCTAGCTACACCTAATATAAGGGCAACAAGAACAACTCCAATTCCTACACCGGCTCGGATTAATCTTGTTGTCCTTAATGCTCTTCCTATAATTTTTGCTGCTTGTAACATATCTTATAATTATATAATAATGGTTTAATAACTACAATAGCAAATAACTGCTGTTTTTAACAATTAACTTACAGCATAAGCAGTATTAAGGATTATACCTACTCTTTATTCGTTGTGATGGTTAATTGCACCTAAGATATAAACAAAGACTATTTCGCCAATTAAAGGGGTTGTTAAAGTCATATTATATATAATTATTCTAAAGGGACCTAAAGAAATATTTTATTATGAATAATTAGAAAGTGAAGCAATAGGTGTAAATACAATAGGTATTAAAGTCATCCCCTATAATAAATTTAACAAAGACAATGCTTGTGTTTTAATTAACACATGTGATATTGACAGCAAATTTTATTATACTTATAATTATAACAAGAAAACGTATATATCCTATTAATATGAATATATGAAAAATAAATTTTTACTATGCCAATAATACAGTATTAAGAATCTAATTGTTTTTTTAATAAAAAAAAATTACTTTTTGTAAATAATTAATTTTTTTTAATGTTAAATAGCTAAATTTATGTTATTTTTCCTATATTTCTTCGGCTATTTGCAACTCATGTATTTATAAGTAGATTAATTTAAATCGCAATAGACTATATGGTTATATTAACAGGTATACTCTTATGAGTATATATGACAAGTTTTTCTAGATTAATTACTTTGTATATAGGTTTATCTATATTACCTATTAGATTATTTTAAGTATGATTTAGGTTTTGTATTTCCCATTATTATGAGTATACAATCAATATTAGTACTATACTTAGTCGCCTATTTAACAAATTGTATAATTTAATTTAGTTCATGTATAATTTCTTTTATATTTGCTGTATTATTAGGATATATAAGCAGTAATTTTATACATGAAGTATTATGAAAAATGTATGGTAAAGCAGTAATTATAAAAGTTGTTCAGTGTATACCGAATAGTATTTTATGTCCTGTATTTATGGAGGCTATATCATCCTACATGAATATATCTTTACTATTGAATCCAGAGCCAGGTTCAATTAGTCCAGATAGTTCAGGTAATTCAACTGGCAGTATGAGTAATAGTTTAGTAGTTTCCTCACATAATTGAACCCCAACAAATACTTGTAATATAGATACTGTTTTACCTCCCTTGTATATGAGCTCTAATTTTAGTTTGTCTATTCAACATAGGTGTAGGTTAGTTTCGCTAAATAAAATACCTAGTCCTTCAGGTACAATTCCCGTTAGTATTTATGATATTGGGATAAGTAAGAATTCACTGGAAAGTAAGAGAATAATAGAATTGTTCACAAAGCCACTTCATATATAACCTTGTTTCGCTAGGAGTTTACACAACAACTTTGCTAATACTGTTATTTTTAATAATGATTATAGATATTTCGCGATCAGGGATAAAATTATACAGACTATAAAAAATAAGTAATGTTTTGAATTTAATGTTATTATATAATATAAAAATATACAAGTCCTTTATAAATACTATAATTATGGTAAGTAAAATATTATTTTTATAGGTTTTGCTTTAATTCATATGATAAATTAATATAATTTACATCATTTTTTTTGTAATACTATCACTAGAATTTTTTACAGAATATATTTTTTTTATATCTTTATTAATAAAAAATAATTATATGAATAATAATTCACTTAATATTTTATTTTTTTATTTAATTTTATTTTTTTAAGTAATGCCTTTGTGGGTGACGCAGCGAAGAAGAAACTAAGTAGACATGAAAGGCCGTAATAGAGATATCTTCTATTAATAATTTCCAAATAAATAACAAAGCCTGAAAATATAAAGTGTTAAAATATAAATAAAGATGCACCTAGTCATATATGGTTATCATATAGAATAAATAAATATCAGACGGCATATATAGCTCAGGATATCGAATTAAAAGAGATACATTACGCTGTAGACCTAAAAAATAAGTTAAATAATAAAAACCTTATTTTAGCTGTAGGTTGAATTAAAAGTAAGCACACACCAGATACTGTAATAGTACTAATAATAGTTATTATAAAACCTAAGGGGCTATATACAAGATCCTTCGTTAAAAACAGGTTCCATTGCTAGCTAATAGACCTATTTTTATACAAATTAAATATAGAATACCTAATATAAGTTTAGTTATAAAATTGTTATAAATAATAAGACATAATCCTTCTTATTTACTATTTTTAACTTTTGTAGTTAAAACTACATTATAATTATATAGCTATAAAAAATAATTTTTACATAATATTACTTTTATGCTGTTTTGTAAAAAATTTTTTTAGTAATAAAAAAATTTTTTTTATTAATAAAAAAATTTTTTTTTTTACATTAAAATCTTTTTAGTCTCTTTTGACAACTATAAGTAATTTTTAGTTTTATCTAATTTACATGTAAATGTGTTATATGTGTCTACAATTATTTCTATTATTGAAGTTTTGTTAGTTAGCGTACCCATATTATTAACCGTTGCGTTTGTAACAGTAGCAGAAAGAAAAACAATGGCAAGTATGCAAAGGAGGCTGGGTCCGAATGTGGTAGGATATTATGGTTTACTACAAGCGTTTGCAGACGCTCTTAAACTAATTTTAAAAGAGTACGTGTCACCAACACAAGCAAATATAGCATTATTCTTTTTAGGTCCTATAATAACTTTAATTTTTTCTTTACTAGGATTTGCTGTAGTACCCTATGGACCTGGTTTAGCGTTATGAGACTTCAACTTAGGTATTCTTTATTTGATAGCTGTATCCTCACTAGCTACCTATGGTATATTATTAGCAGGCTGATCTGCTAATTCTAAATACGCTTTTTTAGGTTCACTTAGAAGTACAGCTCAATTAATAAGTTACGAACTTATATTAAGTTCAGCAATATTACTTGTAGTCCTATTAACAGGAAGTTTAAATTTAACTGTAACTATAGAAGCTCAAAGAGCAATATGATTTATAATGCCTTTATTACCTATATTTATCGTATTTTTTATAGGATCTGTAGCAGAAACTAATAGAGCTCCATTTGACTTGGCTGAAGCGGAGTCAGAATTGGTTAGTGGATTTATGACAGAACATGCTGCAGTTATATTTGTTTTCTTTTTCTTAGCAGAATATGGAAGCATTCTGCTCATTTGTATACTTAACACTATGCTATTTTTAGGTGGATATATTTTAGATTATAATATGTTATATTATGGGTTAGAGTACGGAACTATTGCACTTATTAATATAATTAATGGTATGCTATTTTTAGGTGGATATATTTTTAATTATAGTATATTATATTATACTTTATACGATTTACATGTAATAAGTTACGGAGCTATTGAAATGTTTGATAGTACCATATTAGAAGGGATCTTATCAGGTTTAATTTTAGGAATTAAATCATCTATTATGATATTCATATTCATATGAGTTAGAGCTTCTTTCCCTAGAATACGTTATGATCAGTTAATGTCATTCTCCTGAACAATTTTACTTCCTATAGTTATAGCATTTATAGTATTAGTACCTTGTATAGTGTATAGTTTTGAAATCATACCTAGCAATATAAGTTTATTATAAAAAAATTATTATAATAAATTTATATTAGGTATTTTGTATTTTATTTCTATATTCTAGGTAGTATGGTACTCAAATGTTATATTATTTATAAGTAATAGTATTATTGATAGACCTATCGGTATTATAGTTACTATGATTGGTATTTTTATAGCTTCTATTGTATAATTTATTTTAGCGTAAGGAATAATAACATAAATTTAGCTATTTAACATTAAACTAAATTAATTATTTATAAAAAGTAATTTTTTTTATTACTGAGTTTGATGATGGCTCTGATTGAACGCTGTCCAAAGGCTTGACACATGCTAATCATAAATAATTTTACAGAAAGGTTTATGTAAAAATTTTCCTCTTCTAAAAAAATTAGGTGGTGTAAAGGTGAGTATAATAAACTTTGTTTCGCCTTAAAGTAAGGAAAAAATTCCTTATAATTAATAAAGAAATACTAATATGGTTTTTCGCTTTAAGATTTTTTAGATTTTTTCAAGTAAGTAGTAGTTAAGGTAATTACTTAACTAGCTGTGACTTGTAGTCAAAACTGAGAGGTTTATTGACCACATTGGGTCTGAAAAAACCCCAATGCGTACAGTACAGCAGTGAGGAATCTTGGTCAATAGCCCAACGGCTGAACCAGCAATTTGGGGGAATGGAGGTATATATCCAATGATGCATATATACACATCGACTACGTCGTATAAAATTCTAAATAGATAATTGATTATGACAGATTTCTATTTATGTGTCTCGACCAATTCTTGTGCCAGCAGTCGCGGCAACACAAGTGAGACTAGTGTTATTCATCTTTATTAGGTTTAAAGGGTACCTAGACGGTTTTTTTAGCCTGAAAAGTGTACAAAAAAACTAGAGTTTTATATGAGAGGTAAATATTAGGACTATTGGTGTAGAGATGAAATTTTTTGATACTAATTGTATGTATAATGGCGAAGGCGAGCCTCTATTTATAAACTGACGTTAAGGGACGAAGGCTTGGGGAGCGAATAGGATTAGATACCCTAGTAGTCCAGGCAGAAAATTATGAATGTTATATATTAAATGCTTTTATAATAATATCATATTAGAAACGCAGCTATTATTTAGTATTGTAGTTATTAAAACTATATAATAATATAATATGCTCTTGTTAATTAATGTATAAATGAAAGTGTAAGCATTCCACCTCAAGAGTAATGTGGCAACGCAGGAACTGAAATCATTAGACCGTTTGTGAAACCAGTAGTGAAGTATGTTATTTAATTCGATGACCCTCGAAAAACCTTACCACAATTTGAATAAAACATGACAATATACACGGATTTACCGTAAATAACATGGATTAAACGACTTATTTTATTAATAGGTTGTTTTTTCATACAAGCGTTGCACGGCTGTCTTTAGTTAATGTCGTGAGACTTTGGTTAGATTCATTAAATTAACGTAAACCCTTGCTTCATCATATAGTGAACTATAGGATAATGAATTTAAATAAACCCTTATTTCATTAGTTTTATATTAGCTGGTAAATATAATTAAAACAACTTTTAAAGGGCTGGTAGATTTAATTTACTTTTAAAAAAAGGTGGTAAGTAAAGTGTTAAATTAAAATTTAATTTTTATTTATCCTAGTTAATCATATAACATGATATGGGCAAAAGGTTGTGTTAATAGAAGTTAACTGTAGTATTAATTATACAAAGTGGAGTAGTTAGCCGTTATATTGGTTTTCATAACAGGGATCAAGACAAGTCATCATGACCTTAATATTGTGGGCTATAGACGTGCCACATATATCTGTACAAAGAGAGACAAAAATGCGAAAATTAGGTAATCTCTAAAACAGAATATAAAATGGATTGTAGTCTGTAACTCGACTGCATTAAACAGGAATTACTAGTAATCGTGTATCACTATATCACGGTGGATTTAATCTCACATAGGTACTAACCACTCGTCAGGCGCTGAAAGGGGTATGTGCAATAAGTTTGGTTTTCTATTAAAGTGTTTAAGGTACAGCTTTTATTTACTTATAATGTTGTCAATAAACTAAAGAGATGAGCCAGCATTATAAGCAGGTAGTAACATTTTTTTTTGGAAAATTTTCGTATGCGTGACCTTAATTGGTGTTAAGTCGAAATACGGTTCGTGTAGTGGAAATTGCACGGGTTTAATAAACATTAACAATATCTCCCCATAATAAAAAGGAAGGTTCTATTTGCTGGTATGATAGGTTGAGCTGTAAACTCAATAGCTAAGGCTCTCGAAGGTTCGATTCCTTTTCTTCCTAAAAATTAGTAGTAGACTGGTTTTTACATAATTGGTATAGATCTTATCACTAATATATATGACTAATATATATTTAATAAATTATGTATATTTTTATAATATTCTATAAAAAAAAGTATTTTAAATAAATTAGAAAAAGTTAGTTTAACATGAAAACGTTGATTTCTATCTATTAATGCTAAAGATATAGGAACATTATACCTTATTTTTGCATTATTTTCAGGACTACTTGGTACCGCATTTTCAGTATTAATCAGGCTTGAATTATCCGGGCCAGGTGTTCAATATATAGCAGACAACCAACTTTATAATAGGATAATTACTGCATATGCCATATTTATCATATTGTTTATGATTATACCTGCGTTAATAGGAAAAGTAGGTACCTTTATTTTTAATAAATTAATATACTATATTAATATTATTACTTATTGCTATAATTTTAATAACATACCTAATAAATTTTCTATTAATGCAATTAAATCAGTATGTTCTCATGGGTTAGCTATAGGAGTGTGTGCAATATGCTGCGCACACGGTTATCTTCCTTCTGAATGTGCTGATTGCATTCTCTGTATACACAACAACCTCGCTAACCAATGCCCTGCGTGTCTATCAATGGCTGAACATTTGCATACAATAGGACAGTGCACTCATGACTGATTTGTTTTATCATATGATGAAAAACTAATAGAAGTTCCTTGTGACTTTCAAGACCCCAATCAGTCACACCCGGTCACCAGGACATTAAGAGAAACGGTATATTCGTGTTCTCGTTGTCATGCCTTATGTTGTGAAAATTGTTTTGTAGATTAAAATTTAGATTTTAATAAACCCGGGATTTGGTATAATTAGTGCAACTATTTCAGCTAGCTCGAACAAAAGTGTATTTGGATACCTAGGTATGGTATATGCAATGATGTCTATAGGTGTGCTAGGATTCGTGGTGTGAAGTCATCACATGTATAGTGTGGTACTAGACGTAGATACACGTGCTTACTTCACAGCTGCAACTTTAATAATTACAGTTCCTACAGGTATAAAGATAGTTAGTTGATTAGCTACTTGTTATGGTGGGTCTTTATTATTAACACCTTCAATGTTATTTGCTTTAGGTTTTGTATTTATGTTCACTATAGGTGGATTAAGTGGAGTAATATTAGCTAATGCATCCCTTGGTATTGCATTTCACGATACCTACTATGTTGTAGCACACTTCCATTATGTTTTAAGTATGGGTGCAGTGTTCGCTTTATTTAGTGCATGATATTTTTGAATACCTAAAATGTTGGGTTTAGATTACAAGAGAACTTTAATAAAAGTTCATTTCTGAATATTATTTATAGGAGTTAATGTAACTTTCTTTACTCAACATTTCTTAGGACTACAAGGTATGCCTAAAAGAATAAGCGATTATCCCGATGCTTTTGCAGGGTGAAATTTAATAAGTAGTTTTGGTTCTATAATTTCTGTAGTAGCCACTTGATTATTTTTAAATATAGTTTACATGGAATTAATCGAAGGGAAAAGTGTTTCTAGATACCCTTGAGCAACACCTCAATTTTATACAGATTACTTACAACATTTATTATCTAGGGCATACACTAACCTAGTTAGTATATTATAAAATACTTTATATTTACACCTTAATAACCCAAAGTAATTAAAGAGCGTTATTTATATAATTCCCTTTTAAAAACTTTATAAAAAAAAATAAAAAGGAAGGTCATATTTGTTGGTATCATAGGTTGAGCTGTAAATTCAAGGGGTAAAACTGTGGAAAGTTCTATTACATTTGTTCCTAACATGAGCAGTACCCTACTCTTTAGGTAATAGGTAGCTTTTTTTTCCGCTAATATATAAAATTGTGTATTTTATAAATTACGTATATTATATCTATATTATATTAGATATAATAATATAAAAAATATTACAATGAAATTAACACAAATTAGTTTATGATGAGAACGTTGATCTCTATCTAGTAATGCTAAAGATATAGGAACATTATATCTTATTTTTGCTATATTTTCAGGACTACTAGGTACAGCATTTTCAGTATTAATCAGGCTTGAATTATCCGGGCCAGGTGTTCAATATATAGCAGACAACCAACTTTATAACAGTATAATTACTGCACACGCTATACTTATGATATTTTTTATGGTTATGCCTTCATTGATTGGAGGATTTGGGAATTTCTTACTACCTTTACTGGTAGGAGGTCCTGATATGGCTTTCCCGAGATTAAACAATATAAGTTATTGATTGCTACTACCCAGTTTAGTATTGTTTATATTTGCTAGTACAATCGAAAATGGTGCAGGTACGGGTTGAACATTATACCCTCCTTTATCAGGTATACAAAGCCACAGTGGACCTAGTGTGGATTTAGCTATATTTGCTTTACATTTATCAGGTATAAGCAGTTTATTGGGTGCTATGAATTTTATTACAACTATTTTAAATATGAGAAGTCCAGGTATAAGATTACACAAATTAGCATTGTTTGGTTGAGCCGTAATAGTCACAGCAGTATTATTGTTATTATCATTACCAGTATTAGCAGGAGGTATTACAATGGTACTTACAGATAGGAACTTTAACACATCTTTTTTTGAAGTAGCGGGTGGAGGTGACCCAATATTATATCAACACCTATTCTGATTTTTCGGACACCCTGAAGTTTACATTTTAATAATACCGGGATTTGGTATAATTAGTACAACTATTTCAGCTAGCTCGAACAAAAGTGTATTTGGATACCTAGGTATGGTATATGCAATGATGTCTATAGGTGTGCTAGGGTTCGTGGTGTGAAGTCATCACATGTATAGTGTGGGACTAGACGTAGATACACGTGCTTACTTCACAGCTGCAACTTTAATAATTGCAGTACCTACAGGTATAAAGATATTTAGTTGATTAGCTACTTGTTATGGTGGGTCTTTATTATTAACACCTTCAATGTTATTTGCTTTAGGCTTTGTATTTATGTTCACTATAGGTGGATTAAGTGGAGTAATATTAGCTAATGCATCCCTTGATATTGCATTTCACGATACCTACTATGTTGTAGCACACTTCCATTATGTTTTAAGTATGGGTGCAGTGTTCGCTTTATTTAGTGCATGATATTTTTGAATACCTAAAATGTTGGGTTTAGATTACAAGAGAACTTTAGGAAAAGTTCATTTCTGAATATTATTTATAGGAGTTAATGTAACTTTCTTTCCTCAACATTTCTTAGGACTACAAGGTATGCCTAGAAGAATAAGCGATTATCCCGATGCTTTTGCAGGGTGAAATTTAATAAGTAGTTTTGGTTCTATAATTTCTGTAGTAGCCACTTGATTATTCTTAAATATAGTTTACATGGAATTAATCGAAGGGAAAAGTGTTTCTAGATACCCTTGAGCAACACTTCAATTTTATACAGATTACTTACAACATTTATTATCTAGGGCATACACTAGTTTAGAGTGAGCACTATGTAGCCCACCTAAACCCCATGCCTTTACGAGTCTACCTTTACAAAGTAGTCTAGTTTGCATGTCTTTTGAGGAAGCGGAGCTAATGTTAGGTCTTATTAATTTAGGTTCACGTATAATAGAGGATTTCGGATTTGTTATTCTTTTTATGATTATGATACCTATTCTCTCTTATACTGTATATCCCAAGAGCAATACACCTAATGGGCCATGCAATCATTTTATAGTAACTAGATCTTACCTGCAAGAAGATGGATCGACATTAGTAATAGAAAAGTGTATTAGGTGTAGTGATACTTTTAGTAGAACAAGGATACCAAGACCGAGTAGTCAATAGTTATAACTTATTAATTAAACAGGTGCAATGATAATGTTATTTATCTGTTATGTTATAAAAACTAAGGACTATTACCTAATTACCCTAATGTATTTAATATAAACGATTATATTTTTGTTTATTTAGAACGTTATGCAAAAAAGATAAATAAATTGGAAGATGAACATTAAAAATTAATATAAACTTGTATATTAGGTTGTTTCATTAAACGATAACATTTATACTATTTATTTTGTTTAACTAATATCTTATTATAATATTGAATAGCAATAAAGTAATATTTATTGACATGACTCGTATAATTTATTTAATGTTATAAAAATAGTATGTATTACATTGTATTACATAGTACACGATATATTATCATATATATGTATCTAGATTTTTAATTAGAATCTAATAATGTTATTATATTACTTAGTTTAAACAAAAAATTATGTATTTATATTGACTGTAATAATATAAGTACCTATCTGTTAACAAATTATAAAAAAAAATTTATAACATCTTTGTATAAACCTGTAAAGATAATTTTTATAGTAGGTGTAAATCTAGAGTAGTATTTTGATAAACCAACTAAGGTAATTTTAAAAAATACTAGTAGAGATAAAACTTTATTTTACCAAATTAAAATCTATATGATTAACTGTTAAATTTTATAGTGTATACAAACATACGATGAAAGGTCGCAAACGGGGAATAGTGTAAAAGGGGTAATTACATAAACACCTTTAACAGGGTAAGATACATATAACAGAGTCGTATGTAGTGTAAGCATTAATAGAATCTAGTAAATTATTAATAGAGTACTTAATAAATTTATGTACTTTAAGTTACTAATAATAATGTTATCTGGGGTTTTCACTTTTAAAATGTAAGTCTATTAAAGTATTTTATAGTAAACTAGCTAAAGTTACCATTTTTATATCTAAAAACTATTTTTATTTAAAGTTAAAATAACTAAGATCTTGAACCAGACGGATGCACAAATATTTTTTTTATAATTTTAAGGTAACTAATATTAGAAGGTTGTGGTGAATTAATTAAATAACCATTGATTAGGCTAAATAAAGGGTGAGTTTTTAAAATTCTCATTGATTGATGTCTTATTTTTTATATATATATATGATTACTTATTATTTATTAAAAGTTTATTTTATTAGTCCATTTTATTTTTTAAATACAATGGGTAGATTGCCTAATTTATTAAATCTGCATAATTCTTTCTTTGTTTCTTTATATTTTGGGGGCACTTCATAATATAAATGAGTTAAATATTTTTTATAATACAGGGTTAAATTGGTATTTTCAAGAGCTATCTCAAAGTTTCTTATTCTTAATCTATATGCCTCGTAAATATGATTATATGTGAAACTGACATGGTATGTCATACTATTATTACTGTTGCTTTAGGCTAGACCAGAGTTTAAGGGCTTTGGTGGCTTTGTTCCAGAACCACCCGTAACATAATAATATCGAGCTGTACCAGAATAATATCCACCACTTCCTTCGTAACTATTAGGTAGCATCTTTAATAAATAATCTGGTATGACTAGTTCAGAAATTATTATTAAACTTATAAAATAGACTACTGATATTAATAAAAATAATATAAGCAAGTCTTTAAATAAAAAAGGGCTTAATATTAAACCCACATCTAAACTGCTTAAAATATAAACATAAAAGATAAAAACAAACATTGAAATAGCATTTAAGTGTAAATAGTGTATTAATTATTCGTTATTTACATCTCCTATGACATGCATTAGTGAAATAAACGCCTCTAATAAACTAACATTGTAAACAATAGCCAAGCTTATAACAGTAATAATTTCTATTAATAAAAAATAAACTATTGAATCTAAAAAATCTAAGATGTGATTTATATTACTATACTCTGGTAAATCAATTAAATAACCATTGATTAAAGTAAATAAAGGGTGACTTTTTAAAATTATCATTAAATATTAATTAATATTGTTCTTTTTACATATAATTATATATTATTATCTATATAATAATAATTAGTTTAATAAGTTTTATACAACATACATATAATATACTATAAAACTCTTTAAATGATTTTTTTTTATATAATATCATTATTTTTTACTGAATGAGGTTTTAACTTTAATTAAGTGTAAAAAGTTGGTGGCTATACATGTATAAATATCTAAAACATATATTTACTATTAATTAAGGCTATAGTAATAGTAAAAAAAAAATTTTTTTTCATAATGAGTTTAAAGTCGTAAAAAAAAATATTCTATGTAAGTAATGAGTTTAAAGTTATATAAAAAATATTATATGTAATGAATTTAAAGTTAAAAAAAATATTCTATGCAATTAGTTTAAAGTTGTAAAAAAAATATTCTATGCAAGTAATAAGTTTAAAGTTGTAAAAAAAAAATATTCTATATAAGTGATTAATCTAGTTTAAAGTAATATATTTCATTTTATAAAAAATATGCATGATTATAGTATAAATGTAAAGATTTACTATTATAGAATATATGATTGATTTACTTCGTCTTAAAGTAATCACATTTAAAAATAATAAAAAATGATTTAATGGTAACATGGGCGGATATCCTGACTTGAACAGGAAACTTACTGTGCCACATACAGTTGTTCTACCTATTGAACTATATCCACCTTTGGTTGATAAAACATACCCTTATTATGCTGGAGTGATTTGAACACTCATAGGTAAATACCAAAAATTTATGACTTACCGATTAGTCTACAACATATTTTTTTTATGTTATTAATTTATCTGCTAATATTAATAATTAATCTTATTAATAAATTTTAGCTGAACTTATGTATGGCTTCTTACCACATAACTATTATCTATAAGCATAAATAGCGGGGCCTTGTAACAAAGACTTATTTAGACCGTTTATAATAAATACTTATTTATAAATACTTATTAATATAAATTATATGATATTATGCCTTTAATCTATAAATAACAAGACTTTACGGATTACATCCATTTCATGCTAAGTAGAAAAATACTACCAGTTTAGCATATCTATCTTTTTTTCGCCCTATCAGCCCAATCAACAGCCTTACTACAGATAACGGTGCATGAGAGACTTTTCTCGCCCTATGTTTCACTCAACAACCTTGTTACAGATAAGCTTGCATGAGGCATTTTTGTCATACAATAGATCTTTCCCGGAAATATCTTGCATATTTAAACGTTGAGGTCTTTTCTTATTAGTGACTTATCCTTATCTTGCATGAGGGATTTTTGCTGTTCAATCAATCTTACTCAGCATGTTTCCTGTAGATAAGCTTGCATGAGGGATTTTTGTCATGCAATCATTTATGGTGTCATCTTTGCATCACCTGCTTTGAAATAAAAATTTGTCACTTCTCTTGTATAGTCTTTCTAAAAATTATTTAAGTTGGACTTTTTACCTAAATCATTTCACGATCAAAAGCACTCACAAAGCTTGCGGAATATCAATTGAAGCGCCCTTTTTCTACCAATTGAAAGATCTTACAAATCAATATTCAACAAAGCCTCAAAAAATCTCTAGTAAGAATCCCCCGAAAACCATGTTAGCCAACCCAGTAATAGCCAACACGGATGTCATCAACTTTGGTATGGTGATAAAAGCTATATCATTGTTGGTATAATCAATAGATGTACCTAGGACTGAAGGAACTACAGAATATTATGTTGGAAGATATGTCAACAACTTTGTCAGGTAGATTTTTACTGTAAGAGACTGGAGCATTATTCCTCAGTACTTCTCCAAATCTGGATATTTTACATATCTTGTCTTGGAAACCTGGACGGAAAAAAAAGATGAGACAACAGTCTTCGTCCCAAAGATATTCATTTAGCTCAAGTCTAGCACTGGATATACTATTCTCACGGCATTGAGATAACTAAAGACGGCGGTTGCACAATAGTTCGGAAAAAACTACAAAGGGTATTTAATCGTTGTGAGGAGTCATGTATGGCTTTTTACGGAGTACCAATTCGTTTTGGACACTCCACGGCACGATACCAAAAGTAGGGTTTCATAAGAAGTGGTGCTACAAACATGGTGATTGGACTTTACTCGACTGTCTCACCCTGAAGAAAAGCCTCATCGTCCTACACAACTACCTCCAGATGCAATACTCGATGGATATGGACATGAACTTAATGTAAAAAAGGAGGAAGAGTTCGATTACATAAGATCTTTATTGTTCTGGTTGTCCTACATAAAAGGAAAACGCTCTAGGGATCTTCATAAGTAGCAAGGGCTACAAAAACTACCATCTGGAATTTCGGAATCTGTTATGGCTTCTGAAGAATTGAGAATGAACCTTATGAGGAACATGGGTGATGTATGGAACAGTGATGAGTTGGACAATCAGGCTAGAAGGCTTTGCTCCGAACTTAGCGAGGTTTTTCTAGATGTGCAAGCGGCTATTACATTTTGATATATAACAAAGGTCTTACGCAAGTAAAGGTGACATGGAAGGATAGTATCCAGGATGTAATTAGCAAGATATTACCTTATTATTATTTTTTTATAGGTAACAAGATTTTAACACTCATAGTTAAAAAAATTTATGACTTACTGATTAGTCTACAACATATTTTTTTTTCATAATATTATTATTAAATTTTAATTTCAAAGTAATACTTATCATTTAAAAGTGTATTTTTTGTAATATACTTACTTACACTACTAGGTGACAAACCTACATAATTAGCAGCATCTTTAATTGGTTTAAATTCTTTAATTAGATTATGAGATTTGTCATATAAGCAAGTTTTTACGCCTTTAGTTATTGATTTCAATTTAGCGATAGTTTACTTACTTACCTTAACCCTAGGTTTAGAAATGACACCCTTACCATAGTGCCTGCCAACACGGCTTGAAGAAAATTTAACTGTACTTTATCTAGTATGCTTATAACCTAATATAGAATTAGCTGATTTATTTGTATTAAGGCTAGGAATTAATTTATCTAAATAATACTGCTCTCTATCTAATAATATCTTTTTATTAATAGTTACTTCAATACTATGCAAGGCAAAATCTACATTTTCAATTATAGCAAACTCTATATTACCTCATCCATGTTTAATGACTAAATTGTAAAATTTACTGTTATTGCTTTTGTAAATATAACATCTATACCTATGTTGTCTAAACCGTTGGGCAATATTTATAGCAGAACCTATATATACCTTGCTTTTATCTAATTTTAATCTCTAAACATAAGTGCCAGGGCTTTGTGTCAAAAATTTATTATGCCCCTTTATAATAAATGATTTTTCATTTAAATTATATAATACTACATCTTCCATGTACAGGTAACAATATTTGAACTTGTACGGATTATATCCATTACATCCTAAGTGTAAAAATTCTACCAATTTCAGCATACCTATTTTTTTTTTTATTATTTATAATTAATAATTAATACTCTTAAATTATAAGAATATATGAGATGATTGTTCCAAAACAAATTTTCACATACTATGTATGTCTTCCTTATGTTTTTAATTAACCAAATCTAATATATGTAGGTGACTTAAACGATTAGTATTAAGCGCGTCTAAAGCATGTAAAGTATCATGATCAGTTGTAGTTGATCTATGAGAGTTTACATAATCCTCATACATTTGCGGGGTATCATCACTATTAATACTATAATACAAAGATATAGGTAAAATATAATTTAAAGGAATAAATCCTTTATAGTGAGGGATATTATATTCATCTAATAAACTTGAAAAATTATGATAGGTATAGAAAGCAATTTTAGTTTAATTGCAACCATAAAAGATGAAAAACTGCCTGCGTAGTAGTCAATAGTAAATAATACAGTATCATATAACTGATCTAGTATACTTTCTATGTTATGACCTATCAAACTTTTTACCTCAACAAAATAATAAGGTTTAAAGTAAGGGATAAGATCTACATGTTTTTCTCTAACATAATCAGGACGTTTTATACTACCTATTTATATCTGCTCAGGTGTAGTAAATGAATTGTTTTATTGTTTAAAATAATGGTTAACGATAGATAATGGAGCTCTGCTAGTCACATGCTCTTGGTTATTGTCTCCTTCTAGAGAGATCCCTCTAATACCTTATATATTAAAATACTTCATATCAAAATATTATTTAGTTTACTTCTGTTATATGTCGGCTGATAACTTTTTTTTACCCACTTACCGTGCTACACTAACTTGTAATAGTTTATGTAATAAACTTATCAAATATATAAATAAGTAAGCTTTAAAACGTATAGCTTTTAAATATTTTTTTTTAATTGATTTTATTAATTTTATTCCCAAAGGGCTGCTCAAGATAAAACTTGAACTTATAGCCTAAATATCTTCAGAGTTCCGCTCTACCAGGTTGAGCTTCTGGAGCTTTTATTATAATATTTTGACTAGAGTTTTTCTAATATAAAACATGGAGATATTAGGACTCGATCCTAAAATAACGGTATGCAAAATCGCAGTTTTACCAATTAAACTATATGCCCTTTACTTATAATTTACACTTATATTTTTATAAACTTTTTAACACTTATTAAGTAAAAGTACATAATAATGTACTACAAACATACTATCTACAAATAATAATATACAAATAAAAAAAAAACAATTTATAAAATAAGAAAAAACTATTAATAAATAGCCGTTTATTCACAAAGGTTGTTGTTTTACTAAACAGTCTACTATGTAAATTGTAGCATATGATTACAGCTAAATATTTATTATCGTTTTACTTACAATAGTAATTAACCATATAATTAACCCACTTGTGAATTGAACCCAAGATTTAATGGTGAAAGCATTACGTCTTAACCTCTTGACTAGTGGGTCTTAGATTTTATCAGAAAAACGACTTGAACGTTTACGATTAAATATCAGGAAATCTTAAGTTTCCCCTGTCTACCGATTCCAGCATTCGGATTTTTTTATAAATTAATTTATATTATTAATTTATATTATTAAATAATATATTATCTATAAGATAATATCGCTAGTATGTTTAGCCATAAAACTAAACATGTTATGTATATCTTCTTTGTGTGAATCATTCAGCATGTCTAATATGTGGAGGTGTTCAAACGAACTAATACTTTCCGCTCCTATATTATTTAATGTTTCAGGATTTGTGTTAAAGTTTATCCTTCTTTTATACAATAAGTATGCTTCTTTAACTATAGCACCCTTTAATCCTGAATTAAAATCTATGTAATTTTTTTCAGGTATAATATAGTTTAAGGGAATAAACCCTTTATAATTTTTAATGCCATAATCATCTAACAAACTAGAAAATGAATAATATACGTAAAATGCTATTTTAGTTCCTTTTATACCTATCATAAATGCTGAAAAGTTATTGTACGTTAACCCATAATCATCAATAGCTACGAAAAGAGTATCATGTAGTTGATCTAATATCTTATTAAAGTTACTGTTAATTATACTTTTAACCTCTACAAAACAATGAGGTACACTCCTATCGTCTTTTTCCAAATATTTTTCTATAGATATGTCGGGCTTTTATCTAGTAAATTCCTGTATCTGTTCAGGTGTCTTATGAAACCTTTGTACCGGAAAGTAAACCTGCGATAAACCTAACGCTACTCTACCACTCCTGTGCTCATGTGTAATTCCCCCCCTCTCTAATTCTATTTATAGAATTGTTTAATGATTTTATGTCAAAATATTTCATGATTTATTATTTATTACATAAAAAAAAAGACTTAGTTTCCTTTTTACCGATTTAGAGACCTAATAATAGCATAAACGTTTAACATAATAAATCTGCCAATACAAAACTATCTCTAACCTTATATTGTTAAATGTCGGTAGGCCCTTACCCACGTTTTCTCAATTTACCTAATAAAAGGCGTTGTTTATAGTATTTATTACGTTACTATCTATCTATTGTAATTTGTAATATATACATATTGCCTAAGGATAGAATGAATCGAACACTCATCTGAGCTATCATAAGCAGCTTGCTTTACCAATTAAGCTATAACCTTTATTGTGCGGACAAAGGAGTTGCACCTTTATTTACGGGTCATGAGCCCATTATGTTACTATTACATCAATCCGCATATGTAACTACTTAAATTACTTTACTCATTGTTATATTTTAATATATTAATAATAAAACATATTATTAATAATATAATAATAAATAACAGCCCAGTGCAAGTATCGCACTTACTTCTACCGATTACAAAACGGTTACATTACTTTTATGCTAACCGGGCTTAATGTTATATTAAGTGTTTTTATTTATAAAAAGTTACTTTTTACAGCCAATTAATACCATGTTTTTATAATGAATATTTATTATAAAAAATATCAGTGTTTAAATAAATCCATTATAATAATTAATTATAAAACAATACATTATAGTAATTAATCTCAATAATTATAATATTATATTAATTTATATTTTTACAGCCTTAGTATTCTCACCTAAGACTTAAACTTAGATCTAGATATTAGAAGTATCCTGCTCTACCATTAAGCTAGTAAGAATTAGACAATATTATTATAAAAACTATATAAATGAGAGACAAGGAGGAATTGAACCTCTTATGTTTGATTTGCAGTCAAAATGTAAAACCTTTTACAACAAGTCCCTTTTTCCAGGTTATTAATTAACATAATAACTTTATAAACGTGTACAAGATTCGAACTTGCAACTATTGTGTTCGTAGCACAATACTCTGACTATTGAGTTAACACGCTTTTATAATAATTTATATAATATTTAATTAAAGATCATATTCTCTACCTGCTTACTTGTGGTAGTGTCTAGGTACGGTAAATAGAATATTATAAAAATAATAGCATATATTTTTTTTTTTTTCAGAACATTTATAACTTTTTCTTTAATACAAACTCATAAATTAATTATTAAAGAGTATGTGTATGTAGTAAATACTTATAAATGTTAAATATACGCGATATATACCCTTCGTTTAATCCTTTAGGAAAAGTTTATAAACTTAGGGGCCGTTACTTTAACTGCTCTTTAAATACCATAAGCTTAAGGCGAGGGGGTCACCCTTTTTCGTTATTCATGTCAGCATTATCACTTGGTATAGTCTATTTATAACTATTTTAGGACTATTTTTTGTTTATAGTAAGTGTATTTAATATAAAAGAGTTTAGATTTAAAACCATACACTTATATAGGTTTCGCGGAAAACCAGCTATCCTAGTCAGTTTTGTCTTTCACTAACTTACCACAATTCATCAGATATCTTTACAACGATAACCTGTTCGAGCTTTTATAACCCTGATCATGGTAAGATCACTAGGCTTCGGGTCTAATACTAGATACTTATTCATTATTTAATAATTGCTTTATCTGGGATAAGATTTTTCTTAAAAGTAATCTCGCATCTAATATTAACTTGCTGACCCATTATGCAAAAGGTACGCTCTCGTTAATTTTTTAATTTAAATTTGAGCTGCTTATAAAACTACTATTTCAGATATTTCCCTTACGGTACTAATGTTCTGTTGCTTATCATGTATGCTATATCATTATTTAGTGTTAGAGAAAGGTTTCCCTATATTCAAACAGATTATTTCCATTTTACTTTAAAGACTTTTATCTTTCATTTTTTAAGTGAAGAATAATCTCATTTGATTTCTTTTACTGAAGTTAATAAGATATTTCAATTCACTTAGTTAAAAAGTTGGATTTATCCTAGATCTACAATTGCTAAAATAAGTTAACAATGTTTTTATCAAGCTAGTTGATTTATAATATTTCTTTATGATACATATCAATTCATCCATAATAATTTCTTTATATACTTCATATCGTTTCTTCTTACAATAAAATCGATAAAATTTTACATTACATATTATTAATTAGTTTGTTTAATTTATTATTTATTTACTTAGCAATAAGCTATTAATATAATGTTATTATTTTATTTTGTATTTAATCAGGTTTTACTTTAATTAAATATAAAAAGTCGGTGGCAATAAATGTATAACTAACTAAACGATATATTTACTATTAATTAAAGGTATACTAATAGTTAAAAGACAAGATTATATATTTTATTAATTAAACTATGTAAAATTTATTGTCAATTAGTATTTAAATTAATAGTTCTTTGTTAACATTGTGGACTACTTAATTAAACAATTAATATTATTCATTATATAATTATTCTTAATTTTTATATTATAATATATAACCTATAATACATATATTATAATATAATATGATCTACTATCAGCCGATAGCGCATTTGAAACTAAGTAAAATGCAAAATCTAAGTTCATTAGATTTAAGTAATAACCTGCACCTATTACACTTGTAAGTATTGCAACTAAAGCCATAAAGATATAACCGTTGTCAATGGCAGCACTTATTATCATTGTATACATATAGCTATAAAAAGAAACCTATTGTAATTAAGATAATAAAAGCATTTAAAATACTGTATTGCAATAAAATGTGTTAGACCGCTAGAAGTGCTTGATTCGGAATCTCTGTATAAAGTAGAAGAAATTAGTATACGTTTAGTACTTATATTAGTTTACATACCTGTATGTTTCCTGCAATAATTTAGTTAATTCACTACTAAATTTATTGTCCTCTTTTAATAGTTTTTTTTTCATTAAGTATTCCTTACGATTTGCTTTACCTTTTTCGCTTCTATCGTATTTTAACGAACGGGCTCTATTATCAGCTATACGTTCCTCAGTTTTTTCATACTTAGCTATCTTTTTCTTACCATTCTCGCTATTTCTGTATCTAGCACTAATCTCACTACGAGTTAAAGGTTTTTTTTTCTTATTATCAGTATCGCTTTTATTCCCTATACCATCCCCTTTGTCGTTCTTGTTGTTTTTATTGTTTGAATTATTATTTGAGTTATAATTATTATTATATATTTTACTATTATGGGTTTTTTGATTATTTTTTATAAAAACAATGTTATAAACAAATTTTATTAAAGATATACTAATTAAGCTTAATAATATAAATAAAGATAAGATAAATATCAATAAAAATATTAAAGTTAATGTTTTATGCAATTTAAAATTATATTTACACAAATACGTATCTAAGAATAATAGATATATTAAGACTCAAAAAGAAGATGTAAGCATTACAAATATAGCAGTAGTTCAAAAGGAATTTACTAAGATAACGTATACTAAAGTAAGTAAATAAAATATACAAAGATAATTGCTTAAGTCTTTATATAAATAATTAAAGAGTGTTAATAAACATTTAAATTTATAATATAAATTATTTATATATAATAAATACCGCTTAATTAAAGGAAAAAAAGGTAATAATTCTAATACTATACAAATGAAAACAATTAAAATGGTCAGAGGTAACTCCTGAGTTAAGGTTAATATTAAACTACTTATTACAATTATAGAGAATAATATTGATTTATCACGCCTTATAGTTATAGCATTTGAAAATAATAATAATACTAATAAAGATATTAACAATGTTTTGCTATATGAAAGTAAATTATCTATTAAAAAAGTAAATTTCATAAAATTTAACATTGCATACTATAAAGTAATACACCTAATTTTATTACTTAATTATAAAAAAAAAATGCACTTAATTTAACCTTAATACACTTAATTTAATATTAATACATATTATAAATAAAAAGCAGGGACTAATGTTTCTTATATATAATCTATTTTATAATACATATTTAATGGTTTTTACAGATTTTTAGATAACTTATAGTAATCAAAAAAAAATTATTAATAATATTAATTAATAGTATATTTATACATAAGACGGCTATAGGTTAATGGTAGACCGTTCGTCTTCCAAACGATGTGTATCGATTCGAATTCGGTTGGCCGTATATTTAATTTTTTTTGTAAAAACTTTTTAAACTATCTATAATAAACATCATTAAGAAAATAATGTTTATATATAGTAGAATTAACTTACAGTATAATGTTTGTAAGTAATACATATATAATAAGTTATGGAGTTAATAACTTAATACCATTCATCATCCAATTACTTTAAATTTTTATATGACATAATAGGCTTGTCTACTGTCAATAGATAAGGCGTTTTTACCTAATTCAAATACAAAACCTAAAGTTAGTACTAAGAAGAAAATTAACATAACAATTAGACCGAATATTCCATTAATATACGCACTTACTACATAAGGATATACTAAAAGTATCTCCAGGTCAAATAATAAGAATAAAAGGGCAAATATGAAAAATGATATACTAAATTCACTTCTGTTTTGACCTAAAAACGAATGAAATCCGCATTCAAATGCACTATCTTTTTCATCATACGGATTATGTGGTGCTAATATCAAATTTAATCCTAAAAGTACTAAAGATAATATAGGTACAAATATAAAAAAAAATGTTTGACTTGTCATTTAAGCCTTAAATAAAATTATAGTTAACATACTAACTATGCTGAATCATTCTTCTGGTATATATATAAATAGTAAAAGTAGAAGTGTCAATATAGATATACTAGTACTTAAAGAGCTATTAATTATAATATTATGCGGTTTAATTATAATTGTTTCTAAATTGTTATTATTAGTGTGTACTTTAATATTTGTATTTTCAAGTTTTGGATTATTAACATAATCATTTTTATAAAAAAATATTTGTTTTATTAGATTTAAGTAATAACCTGCACCTATTACACTTGTAAGTATTGCAACTAAAGCCATGAAAATATAACCGCTATCAATAGCAGCACTCAATATCATCTGTTTTGCAAAAAAACCTATTATAGGTGGGATACCTACAAATGAAAATAAGGTAATAGCTAAACTTACAGCTAGGTAAGGATTGATGTAAAAATAACCTTTTATTTCATTTATAAATTGTACTGGTGAGTAATTATCGTTAGCTAATCTACCATGTAAAGGTGATTTATTATCATTGTATACATATAGATATAAGGAAAAACCTATTGTAATTAGAATAACAAAAGCGTTTAAATTTGAAATACTATACTGTAAAATATAAAATATATAAGACTGTATTGATTCAGTAGAATTTATACTTAGGGCAAGTAAGATAAATCCAACATGACTAATTGTGCTATAAGCAAATAATCTTTTAATTCTAAATTGTGTTAGACCTAAAACGGAACCTACTATTAAAGAAAGCAAACTACTTAAAATAAATATATTTTTTCAATTAAAAGAAGAAAAATCATAATCAATATAATGAACTATTTCTAGGAAAAAAGCAAATATAGATATTTTAGCCACTATAGCTACGTAGGTTGTAACTATAGTAGGTATTCCATCATATACATCGGGAGATCAAAAATGAAAAGGTGCGGCACTTACTTTAAATAAAAAACCAATAAACATTATAATTAAGGCGGTATTAAAATAATAAGGCTGATACATAAGCATAATAGGAAGATTTTCTATTTGACTTATGTTAGTTATGATATATACATTGTCTAAGTTCGTGGTACCTGAATTTATATATAATAAAGCTGAGCCTAATAAAATAAAACATGATGATAATCCTCCTAATAAGAAATATGTAAGACCACTAGAAGTACTTGATTCTGAATCTCTATATAAAGTAGATAATATGTATAAACCATAGCTTTGTAATTCTATAGCTAAAAACAGAGATATTAAGTCAGCTGAACCTATTAAAAATATCGCTCCGCATAAAATAAAGACTATTATTAGACTATACTCTATTACTCTAAACTGTTCACCGTTCTTATTGTTAATAGTATTTTTATTATAATACATTTTATTTAGTAATAAACTATATATATTTGATAACTTTACTACATATATTTTTCTAGGATAAAATGCATTAAGTGTTAATATAATAGCAGTCATTAAAATAATGAATACGTTAAAACTTTGGCTAAATGTAGTTATGTTTAATAGTCCACCGTATATTGAAAGTCCAGCTTGTAAAGCTTTCATATATATATTATTATATGCCAATAAAGTTGTTAATATTAGACTACTTATTACAATTCTAGAGAATAATATTGATTTATCACGCCTTATAGTTATAGCATTTGAAAATAATAATAATACTAATAAAGATATTAACAATATTGGTAGTATATTTTGTATTAAAATTACTTAAATTTTTAATAAGAGTTATATTAGAGTATTTCTACATTCTATAAGTAACTTAATAATTATAATGTTAAAATGCCTCAATCAGTTCCTTTATTATTAAGAGGTAAATTATCGGGTTGTGCTGTTTTAAAGTCATGTAATTACAACAAATATGATCTTGATAAAGATATAAAACGCCTGGAAGAAGATTTTTAAAAAGTCCATGGAAAATGAGAAGATTTTAATGAAATAAAAGAAATGGAATTAGACGTTGCGGATTAAGGTGAAATTACTGAACTTACAAAATTTATTGAGATACGGGTTAAAGAAAAAAGATAATTTTGTCGGCAGATTAGACCAACAAATAGATCAAACCAGTTATAATAACAAATATATCAAGGAAAAATATTTAGAAAAAGTAGCCAATAGTGCAAAAGAGGATTTAGAATCTAGAAACAATACATTTTGAATTGGGGGATGAGGAAGCTAAGAGATTAGCTGAAAATTTAATGAAAGATTTGGAAGCTCAACAGAACAAATGGCTAGAATTAATGGAAAAGTTAGATAAAACTTACACCTATATTGCCACTAAATAATACTTCTTATGAATTTTTACCTCAAAACTCATCAGACCTACACCCTACTGATTTTAACTCCTTCGACCCTTTTTAAGAGTAGTCTTTAAACAATAAAAAAATATTTTTGGTTAACTTAATTTTAAATGAAAGTTATATGATCAGGCCTTCTAAATAGCATAAGTAGCATAATTATTATAATGTTATTATGCCTCAATTAATTCCTTTTTTTTTCATAAATCAAGTAATTTTTTCATTAATTATTTTTGTCATCTTAATCTACGTCTTTTCTAAGTATATCTTACCCAGGTTTCTTAGTTTATTTGCAACACGTGTATTCATTAGTAAATTGTAATATATATATATATATTAGAATAGACTATGGATATGTTAATATATATATACATATAGATTACTTATGGATAATTTTATAAAAAGTCCTTTGGATCAATTTGAAGTAAGAGATTTATTAAGTCTAGATGCACCTATTATAGGTAATTTATCATTATCTTTAACTAACATAGGTATGTACTTGACAATAGCTGGCTATTTAATTTTTTTTATTAGTTTACTATGTACAAACCAGAACAAAATACTACCTAATGCTTCATCTATAAGCCAAGAGTCTCTATACTCAACTGTCCATAGTGTAGTTATTGGTCAAATTAACGAAAAAAAAGGACAGGTATATTTTCCTTTCATTTATACTCTATTTATATTCATATTAATAAATAACTTAATAGGTATGATTCCATACAGTTTTGCTAGTACTAGTCATTTTATATTGACCTTTTATCTGAGCTTTACAGTAGTATTGGGATCTACTATATTAGGTTTTAGTAAACATGGTTTAAAATTCTTCTCTTTATTTGTACCAGCAGGTTGTCCATTAGTTTTATTACCGTTACTAGTGCTAATTGAGTTTATATCATATCTTGCAAGAAATGTATCATTGGGTTTAAGGTTAGCAGCTAATATACTTTCAGGGCACATGTTACTTAATATTCTTAGCGGTTTTACATATAATATAATGACTTCAGGGTTTTTTTTTTTATTATTAGGATTTTTTCCTCTTGTATTCATAATAGCCTTTTCTGGATTAGAATTAGGTATCGCCTTTATACAAGCACAAGTATTTATAGTATTATCCTGTTCTTATATTAAAGATGGCTTAGACCTACATTAAATAATGTTTATAATATACCATTTATTTAATAAATTAGGCCTTACTTATGTATACCATCAAAATATGTAGATAATATCAATTAATATGGCTAATAATTTATTATGTCTTTATATGCAAGTGTCACCTAATTATTTTTAATGGAAGTTACCTTATAATTTATGAAATAGTACTGTATCTGAAAAATAAAGATGCTTTTATAATTAATACATGTTAAATTTAAACCATAGGTTCCCTTTGAAGACTGACCCTAATGTAGTTAATACATCCCATATAAATCCTTTGTAATAATAGGCAATTTTTTATGATAATATGCTTAAAATAATAGAATGCTAATATCATGTAGAGGAACATATAGAAAACAACTTAGCGTCATCATAATACATAAATAATTTTTTTTTTATTATTAAAGAAGTGGAGTAGCAAGGGGTTAATTTCCAGGTAAATAATATTTGTTATTACTTTTACTGTATTTCATAGTTTCAGTTTAAAAAGTTAAGTAT